GCCACCCTGCCAAAGGAAGGGGAGTATCCGTCAAAGCATAATGCTTTCTAGATCTCTCTTCTTTCGCTAGCGACATAATAAGTCTCCACACGAGGCCAAATCGCACGAGATCTTCATCTCGCTCAGTAACGTTCCGCGTAGAAGTGCACACGGGAGCACGAAAGAACGACTCTTGGGTTACCCCATTTAGGTTAGGGGGGGTTGATGAGAAAGACGAAGGGAATGCGCTAGTGATGCAAGGATTTGTATCACGAGTTAGGCTGCTAGCCGTAGGGAAGTATAGCTGCTATGGCATGTAATTCCTTCTTCCCCTCCAGTTGCTATAAACGAGGGATGCAATGTCTTGTATCCCGAGTGGGGGAGGTAAGAGATCGATCTAGCTAAGGTTTTACAAAAGAGATAGAAGGTTGGGGAGAAAGTAACACTTTCAGTAAAGAACACAGTCTTTCTTCCTTATCTTATTACTGGGAATAAAGAAGAAAGGAAGGTATGGGACTAACAACCCTATGGGAGATTGAACTCTAATTCTTCCTGCAGCTAGAGTTAAGATCCACCGCTTTCATCTCAGGAAGGCGTATATCCGGAAGTAGGGTTTTAGAACTTGTCCGGGGTGGGCGGGAAGGTATGATTAACAACAGATATAAAGGCTTAAAAGTGCCTACTCATCATTACTCTATCATAGCCTCGCTTCTTTCCTTTTGCCTCGTAAGCTGCGCATATAGCCTGTTATAATAGTTCGATAGCTCGAGCTCGGATCCCTACTCTAATCCCAAGCCCGGAACAAGGCCTACAACTCCCTATTCTCTTAAAGAATCCTACCAGCTTCACTTGAAGCTACTTCTTCTTTGGCTAGAGATACTTTAGATCAACCTGAGGAGAAAGGCTTTCCTATCAGCTCATTAGGAGGAGAAGCCTTGGAATCAGTATCGTTTCATTCATTGCCATAACCGCTTTCAGAGGTTCTAACAAAAGTTGAGAAAGGGTAATCGAGAGTTCGACAGATCCGTGCATTTAATGCTTCCTGCTTAGCAACTATTGGAATCGACACCAACCTTTCAGCAACTGTCGAAGTAAAAAGATGCTTCGATTGGGCCTTTCGGTAGGAGCCCACCTCTGGCTTTTCCATAAGTGCTTTAACAAAGCAGAACGTGAAAGGCTTATACCTATCTGTGCATGAAGAGTATAAGACGGCGTTAGCCGATAAGACATCTAAGTGACTATCATCTCTGCCTCAGAGGGCCTATGTACCTTTTTTCCTAGTACTTGTTTTTTTCAGCTATATGAGAGAGAAAAGGGGATAAATGTGAGACTTCACTGGTAACTCATCTGCTTTCAAGGCGTATGTTCATTCCTCCGTGTCCCAGGGATTTTGTACTTTCGCAAAGAAAGATATTTTCCGGTAGTTCATGAATCCGTGACTCAGATCGGAAAGAGGGCTTACCCTTCTGGCATCTACTCTTGGAGCCGTCCTCCTAACCAGCCCTTCACCTTCCTAGGGTGGACAACAACCAAACTAACGAACCGGTCTTCCTTCGGGAAACGCCTCCTATTATTATTATTATTACTCTCTTTACGATCCTGCTTTTGCCATTAATGCAATTCCCGCAGCTGGCTAAACCGCCAATCCAACCCTTCTTGAAATGGCCGATGTCACGGTCCTTGATTTGGCTCGTGCCTCACGTATTTCGTACTATTTCCCAGTCTTTTAGAAGTCTTATTTACTGTGTGGAATTTCTGTATGATTGGAGATAGCGGTTTCGAGCTTGTTTAATTCCTAATGCATTGGCAAACTCGAAAGAGAGTGAGTGAACTATTTCGGTCGGTTGGTCTCCAAGTAGACAACCTTCCTCTTCTTCCCGTTACATTAATCAGTTCCGCAGGAGGCTGTGAGGACTGTCTCTCAATTTCACTCTTCGCTCGCCACGACTGAGGCAATGACTATTACTGATGTCAGTAAAGGTGGATGAGTATTACTCTCCCCGTACTGCTTACTTGCTTCTTTAGGCAGCCCTCATAGGCCCAAGAATACGGGATCTTGTCACTGACCCTAAAAAACAGCAAGAAAGCCTTCTTTCTGATATTTGCGCGGACCTCTCACTTCTAAGGCAAATCCCTGGCCGGCTCTATAGGGAAAGCAGCTAAAGCTTTGAGACTAAGACTGGAAACAAAAGGAACCCCCAATGTATAGTTAGAAGCCCGGAATCTTGGTCAAGGACCGGAACTATATGAATTGCCCCCCCCACCCTTTTGAGTTCTGGCTCTTTCCTTCCGATACTCTTCTATGAGTCTTTCTCGTCCTAAGCCTCGAGCAAGAAGGGTCCCTACGTACATAGACTCAGAATTCGATTAAAGAATTACTTAAGATAAAGAGACATTGTTGATTTGAAAGTCTTAGCTCAATGTAAAAAAAACTGGCCCTTGAGGGAAGATAAAATACCAGGAATGGCAAGCTTCCCTTTCACTTTTTGAGTCTGGAGGTGAATTATAAAAAAGACAACTTTTGCATATAGGTGAGTATCAACTTTGTTGAATTGAATCTCAGTTGAATAGGAATAGAAGAGATGTCTTCTTAACTAGCAAGGACAGCTTTCTATGGTGAAAGACTCGAACAACTACCAGCGGATTGGTTAATATCTATCGACGGTCTCAAACGTCAATTTGCGCCGGCAGACATTTGATTGTATTGCTTATAAAGGGAGTTCCTCGTCGTCACAACTGGTACGCAGGCAGCTTCACTTTTAGCGTTGCTAGTTCTTTGATGCTTTCAGGACCTCGTCCTTGAGGATTCGTCGTGATGAACTTCTTGTTTGGGGGGGCTTACGAAAGCAAAAGATTAGAGTATTGAACTGTCTTTTTGCCATCTTTCTAATATGGGTTTCGTGCTTCACGCAGGATTCCTAAGATTCTAACTCTGCGCGGAGGACAATCAACCCACGTGAATACCACTTTGGTCTTTCTAGTTCCTTGCCTACGGAAAAACCTTATTCATTGATAGTGGATCTTTATTGTGAAAGGAAATGCACTCAAGTGTGATCTTTCTCTTCGACTTAGCTTCGCTCCTCGACTTTCTTTATACGCCCATTCAATACCTTTTCACACCATTCCACAACACTGTCTGTTTCCTTTGCAACTTAAATAAGGGAGCCTAACAAGACCAAGGTAGGTTGTCCGGGGGCTTTCCCTCGTTGAAAAAGAGAGTTAATAATATCTCATTCATCAGTAGGTTCTGTCTAGATGGTCTCAGCCTACTAGTATTTTGAATTCATTAGAAAAGGGCGCTGACATCGCAACTCCACTTGGAAAAGTAGAGTTGCGGGAAATAACAGGGAAAAAGTCAGAATTGGCCCAGCTCATTACCCCACTAATCCAGGCGGAGCTGGAATAAATTTGGGGGCGATATGAGTATCGCGAAGAGAAGCTACCCTCGCCCCTGGGGGTAGTCGAAGCTCTCATAAGGTATATGGAAAGCCCCGGGGCCCAAGACGCCAACCAACCCGGTGCTCCTCGTTCCGAATTAAAAACACTCAAAAAGTGGCTAACCCGCGCAAGCAACAACGCATGGGATTTTCGAAAGGGCCAGATGGATATTCGCACTAGAATTTCTCATCTAATTAATATTTCTTTGAATAATGGAGAAAAATAATGCGAATATAAGGAAGGAGGAGGTCCTGATTCCGGGGCGGAGCCGTATGACGCGAGAGTGTCACGTACGGTTCCTTTGAGAAGGCTCAGAAAGACCACCTATCAGGCCCGGCGAGCGGTCCATGGAGCTGCATCCCTACTCACCCGGTCCATGCACATTGCTCTTTCCAGGAGGTTGGCCGCCTATCCTGGATCTTCCAATTTCCAAGAAGATCCCGGGCTCGATCTGGTTTAGTATTAAGGTGATTCTGTTTCTTTTTCTATATATATGGGTCCGTGCAGCATTTCCACGATATCGTTATGATCAATTAATGGGACTTGGACGGAAAGTGTTCTTGCCTTTATCATTAGCGCGGGTAGTTCCCGTTTCTGGTGTTTCAGTCACCTTTCAATGGCTCCCTTAATTATGCGCGGGGAATTTCCCTCTTTGAGTAATGGGAAGCGGGCTAGTCCCCGAAAATGCCCCCTTACTTTCCTTGAAGTTGGGGTTCAAAATATTCTGCCAAACCTGATGTTTTTAGAGAAAAGGTGTAGTCCTTTTGGACGGGGGTTTCGTTTCGTCAAGAAGAACGAGGCCCTCCTCATTAGTATTCTCAGAAATATGCTAATGAGGAGGGGGAAAGGAGAGAGGGAATGTGGGCTCCTTTCCAATTTTTCGGGGGTTTACAAGTAGTTAATGAGATTGCATTGGATCAGACACCTTTGAGTTCTTACCTTCTTTTGACTGCTTGGTTATAGGTATAGGACTGTAGCGAGCAGGTCTTTTTTCGGAACATAGATTCATTCCTAGCAAAAGTAGGCTACTGAGAACGAAGGTGAGTGATTTCGCCTGAGTTGGTTCAAAGCTTCGGTTTTAAAGGAGGAATCAAAGCACTATGCCCAGGTGCCTGAAAAGTGGCTTTCTTGTTATGGTGGATTCGCCTTCATGTGACCAATTGCATGCTGGGTTTTCAAGCTCCAGTAAGAGGGGCAAAAGCATCATCACGGGGGATGAACGCAGAAAAGATTGGACTGATCGACTAGTAGGCACCATAAAGCAAGCAAAAAGGACGAGGGGTGATATAAAGAACTGAACACGTTTCCAAAATTGTCACGTAGGGTCTCTTTTCTTTTCCTTACAGGGGGAGAAAAAAACTCTGGAAAAGGAGTCAGCTGTCTGCGCGAGTCACCGCAGCACCTGTCAATGTAAGCATTCAAGCCCAGCAATAAAATCGGAATGGCTTATTCAGTCAGGCCATTCCAGGAATCAAACGGGACAAGGTCATCTAAAGAAGGTCCGGGTCAAAGTTAGGAGAAATACTATACAGAGCTGATACATGGGTGTGCCGTATACGCCAGGCAAATCCTATTCAGTCTGATTAGTTTGCTGGCCGGCGGCCGCTCAACTGTTCGAGCGCAATAACAAAATGTTTCCACTATAGTTGGGGGTCATCCGCAAACAATAAGTGTATAATCGGCAAACTTAAAAAAGGAGTTAAGACTAACGCAAAAATTCGTGATTTGAACACTTCCTCAACCCTAGTTCGCTCTAGCCTTGCTGCCTTGGTTGGGCTACTAAATCAAGTAACTACTGACCCACGACTCTTAGGTTAGGGGGAATGCTTGTCCATACCGAGCCTTTCTTCTCACTTGACTGGTGAGCTACTTACTATCATTGATACTTGAAAGAGATAGATAGTAATATAGGCTGAGAGGAATGTAAGACGAGCTACTCTACTATCTACCTAACACTCGTTCTAAAATCAGTTGACTGGCTCACGTACTATCGTTCTATTTGAATTCCGTTTCTCCTGAAGCTTGAAAGCGGGCTCAAAGCAAACTACGGCAAGAAAGAGTTCTTTTGCGCAGCTCGCCCCGGCTGCGAGACTTGTGCTTTCGAGTAACCCATTTGCTCATCGCTTGATATGGTTCTTACGTCGGAAAAGAAAGAGATTGGGAATGCCGGACTAAGCAAAGAGAACATATTGAAAGGATTGAACTTATCGAACGAGGCCTATTCAACTACAGGAATTTCTTCTGGTTCGCTACTTAGATTATTGGATTGGACCGAAACCGGCCTAGGGTGAGCTACTTACTTACTTGACTTTATTCCTTGTGGAAATGGCCGATTCACTACTCCCTCGAACTGTCTTATCACTTTCCTGGTTCACAACTAGCTCTATTTTATCTTTCTCCTTTGGCCTCCAACACTAGAACAGTTCCTTCAAAGGAAAGAAGGAATTTACCGGCACAGGCGCACTTAATATAAGCTAAAACGAGAAGGCAATTCCAATTTGAAGTCAAGAACAAGAAAAGCTCATGCGAAGGTTAGACTAAAAGAAACTCTCCCGTCCTGCATATATTAGCAATGCTGAAAAGAACACGCGTTGCAACTAGTAGAGTAGATTCCCGAGACCGCTGTCATTCCTGCGGATCTAGCTTCGTATTCTCGTCACTCCGGGGCATAAGATAAGAGCAATCCAGAGGACTCCCAATTCCAAAAAGTAGCTATCAATTAAACCAACCCTTCTTCATTAAAAGAGGCAAGCGGATTGTATTTCTTTATTGCACTAGTTCCCGAAACAAACCGTTCCTGATGCGATGACCGCAAATGTATCCCGACTCGCTGAGAGTGAAACAGCCGACCTTTCTATAGAAGAACCTTGAGCTTTGAAGCAAGTGGTCTATGCTAGCTCGTTTTCGAGAGGAAGAGTTTGCTTTTCGGTTCATGCTATGGTATCGGAATGCCTCCCATTAGGAGAAGTAGGATCAGAAACTTATTACATGCCGGCGCTACTGCTGTAGTGGGAGGCGAGGTCAACGGTAAGTGGACGAGAACCAGTAGATAATTCCACAACATCCACATTAGGAATGGAAAGACCAGGGCTGCTAGTGAGTGCAATGGGGGAAGTTTTCTCTATTCATAGTAGGTACGACGACCCTAGCAGACCCTCCCTGAATTCGAATACGTAACATGATCTCCTTCAACCCGCTTTTCTGCCTATGGCCGAGTCATAAACTATATATATCACGGTGGAACTCTCAAAAGAACTTTTCTAAGAACTGAGACCTGGAGCCTTCTTTCCCATCATTCAAAATACACAAAGTGTATGAGAAATTGCACCATGAGTAGTTCACTACCCCTCTTCTTATGGTGTATCATCCGCTGAAATATGAATGGTAAAAGGAAGAGCTACCTCTCCCTGCCGGTCGAATCTAAGGGCTCCTCCTGGTCAACTACCTACTTCTCTCTCGATTTGGTTGATCGCAAGCAAGCTACCTTAGCGCAGCGCTCACACCTGAATATCTCTTCCTCTCCTTGTTCGTAATAGGCATGATAGGTCAGCTGTTTGCCTGCGGAGTACTGCTGTATTTGCAAGTGCAGCTAAGGCACTCCGGGCTCTGTCATTATCAGAGTAACTCTTCCTCTCTCTGTTCGGATGGGAATAATAGGTTGCATGACCTGTGCTTTGCTGTTCTTGCTGAGCTTTTCATGTATGGAGGAACCTAGCTTCTCCTTTCTCATAGGAGGAACCCCTGTTGGTACATGGGATTAGTTTAATGAGTTCCTTTGCTGTTTTTGTCATGCACGAAGTCCGTGTCCCTGCAGCTGTCATTCTAGTAAGTATCTTCCTTGTTCTGGTGGGAATATGTTGCATGATGGGATTAGTTAGTGTGCGAAGCTGCCCTGCTGCTGTTCTTACATGGGGTTGGTGTTAGCTCTCTCCTCGCGCATGTAGCTCTTGAGCAGCCGAGCGGGGAAGCCAGCTTTAGCCGGCTGTTTGGCTGCGATGGAGCGGCTAAGGGGTTGCTTCCTCTGAGAATAGAATGAACCCTCTCTGGAAATAGATGCTAGGCAGGAAGGAAAGCTTTGACGAGCAAAGTCAACTACAAATGACATAAGAGACGTGAGAGCTCGCATAGCTTCTCTTCTGTAATCTCCATCCTCTTATCTAGCCCCTCCTCGGTACTTTAATGACCACTGCCCTCCAGTTAGCAGTTGTTGCGAGTTCATTTCTTGTATTTACTGGCAGAAGTATGGACTGATTGTGGCTATGAATCTCCTTAGGAGTTTTTATTAGCCCTTGCCTAGTCAGTCTCTTAGTGACTTGTATATATGTATTTGGCAGATTGATTGACTTATGGTGGCTCTTTTCTTTTGTCATTAGCCTTTCCAAAGGAAGTCTATTAGTAGGATGCCCCGAACCCGATACCAACCGTCCTGAAAGACAAGATTTGAGTACTAAAATGAAATCTATTAGTTTAGGCTCTCTAAAGCATTGGATGGCTCAAAAGTTAGGTATTCATTCCATTCCTGCCAAAGAGGAGCGATCGGGAGGTAGGATGTTTTGTTTGGTTGTTTTGATCGACGACGACTTTTGAAGTAGGGATTTGACCGAACCGACCAAATCTTCCTCGTCTCGAAGTGAAGACGAAGTTGAGTAACATTCTCTTTCTGATATGGCAAGGATTGCAGCAAGAAAACCTACTTTCAAAGCATTACAATAGGTCCCTTTTCCAATCAAAGTTCAAACCCAATTTAGAACCAGTCAACCTAGGACGATCGAGCAGGTGAAGTCGAAGTTCTAAATTCGAATATCACTCCAGGCGGAAGCCAATAGTACTTTTCTAATTCTAAGGAGAGTGGTTCAAAATAATCTATTGCATACTACGCCAATAGCAAAGCAGTTTCTCGTAGGGGTCAAACCAAAGATTAGAACTCGGGTAGGCTCCTAGTACGTGAGCCAGAGTCACCTTCTTTTCGAGGGAGTGTTCTAGCAAATAGTAGCTCCAAGGTCGTTAGCAACTGCAGTGGGTTTAGCGAGTCCAACAGATAGGAGCCAATAAATGGATTTCATAACCTTTATCATACTTTCTTAGACTGACAGTCCCATAAAGTCAAAGATAGGATGTGTTAAGCAACAATCAAATTATGGAAATCAAGCTCATCAAGGATCTTCATCACACGGGGACCGGCTTCGCGAGACCATTTCGGTCTACTCTGTGGCTAAGCTCTACTGGGCGCAGATTCCTCGATCGACTATCAGAGCTTGAATTCCAGATCCTATTATATAAGATAACACAAGTGCAACGCGAGGACCCTTTCATCCGCTACTTTCTTCTCTTATGAAATTGATAGTGAGATAGATAGATCCTTCCTAAAAGCGGCCTTTCTCTTATATACCCGAAGAGAGGAACCTATTTTCTTGCTCCATCTAGTGTTCTGGCTCTAAACAGTTAGATCCTCTTTGCAGTCCTTTCAGTAAGTTCCGATTCGGTTAGCTACTTAGGGTGAACCACACAGAGGCGATCTCGAACATCACTCTAAGAAACCCCAAAACGGGAGTTCAAGTGAACTTGACAATTTTGTCAAAGCCAGATAGAGGAAAGTAGCTGTGATAGAAGGATCATGTCTAGAATACAAGAAGTAAGGATTAGCAGAAGTACCAACCGAAGCAGACAGGTAAGGGACATCGGATAAAGATCCTCGGGTGTGAGTTCTTGAACTAGCAGTTCTAAGGTTTTTCACTTCATCTTTGTGCATAGATGAAGGGAGCTGGGTCAGGCTATAGCCACGACTACTACGGAATGAAGGAAAATGACCTCGTCCTCGGCCGAACTTTTGAGGGTTTCCTCTTCTACTATGTATAGTTTCTAACCTCTAGCTAATCTCAGATGCTAAACGGTTTTAGGAAGAATACGGTGGAATACTGAGGTGTAAAAAGTACTTGAAGATAAAAGTTTATCTGTGTTAGGCTTGCCCCTTATTATTAACTCAACTTAAATGCCACTTTCCCTTCATAGGAAGGTAATTCTAAACTTATTACCAACGCGGAGCTATCTTTAGCTGCTGTTCGAAAGGAACTAATTGGAAATAGATAAGATAGACTATACCAAAAAAGAATAAGAATTCTTGCGATAAATATGAATTTTTCAGAATTATAGATTCACCTACGTTATTATCGCGCAATATCCTATCTCCTATTGGCTTGATGGCCACTGCTAGTCGGAATGAATCTATTCTATATAAATAGAAAAATCTTTTCTTCTATCTGAAGCGGATACATGAATATAGGCTATACTCTAAACTAATTAGTAGTAGTATAGTATGTTATTTTTTATCTTTGCTCTCCTATACCTGGAACCTCCTAAGCTTCCAATCTAGATTCTCATTTAGCTATAAGGGAATAAAAGGGTAAGCAAGCATATTCTCTCGTGGAATCAATCCAATCATATTCCTTACATAAGAGCTGCTCGCGGTTCCTCTTGTGAAAACTAAAAAGGAAATATCTTAGCGGAAGCTTCGAGGCCGTACAGCGAAAGATTCGCTCATCACGAGAAGCCGGGGAACTCTCTTGGGTGGACTTCAAGCGCGATGATAGTCAGTCTGAAGTTTTCTACTATGCCATCTTTATTAGTTCAAAGACCGGGCTTGGGGGTTGGTCTCAGTGGTCAATGAAAATTGACTAGTGTGCTGTCTTAACATGCAGAAATTTTATTAGACTGCTAGCTTTACCAGCGGTAGGAGGGTTAAAAGACGGTGCATGAGCGAAGTAGGACCCTCTTTTTTTGTATCCCATCGACGATATTCTTTGGTTTTGGTACATAACAATTTGCATAAGCAAAGTCGAATATTTGTTACAAATCTAGATCCTGCACTCTCATCTCTAGTCTCTAGCTATCATCTTAGTATATTAGTCAAGCTATATCTTGTACTTTCTTGGGCCTAACTAAGAAAAGAGAACAAGAGAAGAAAAGCAAAAGCAAATACGACTTTCAGCCAGGCTGCTTCATTCAAGTCTAGGACTTAGGCAAGACTTATAAATCGAGCAGTTATAAAGCAGTTTAATCGCATTTATCGTCTCTCACTTAGCTCTGATCTGGTGTCGTCGCTCACAGTCCAAGAAGAGTAGTCCTTTCATTGGCTAGCGGGATTACGCTTAATGGGATAGACCGATCAGCGCTTCCTTCCTCTACTAGTTCTGGAGTCAAGAAGGGCGAAGAAAACCTTTGTGGCTGAGCTAGTTGGGGATGAATAAAATGGGTCAAGTGAGGAGCTACCGACTGTACTGTAATAGCAGAAGTCCTTGAAGAGTTCAAAGATCTTATGCCACCAGACGAAGAGACTTCCACCTAGGAGAGAGGTGGATCATCGCATTGAGCTGGAACCAGGGGCTAAGCCACCGGCTATGGCACCTTAGAGGAAGGCCCCGCCGGAGCTATAAGAGCTGAGGAGACAATTGAGGGAGTTGTTGGAAGCCGGATTTTTGTAAGCCATCAAAGACCCCCATATGGTGTACCAGTGCTCTTTCAAAAGAAGCACGATGGGAGTCCTCGACTTTCTGGTGATGCCTTTTGGCTAATGCCCTTCTCATTTTTCACCCTGATGCACGGTTGTTCCAGCCCTACCTGGACTTGTGGTGGTTGATGACATTGTGGTCTATAGTGGGACGCTTGAAGAGCACGTGGAGCACTTACGAGTTGTCTTCCAGATATTACGCGACAACCAGCTTTATGTCAAGAAGGAGAAGTGCTCTTTTGCTCAACAATCAGTCTTGTTCCTTGGATATCGGATCAAGGCAGGGACCATGCAAACAGAAGGCCATAGAGTCATTTTATACCCGGTATATGAGTTAAGATCTTGTCTTGGCCTGGCACTCTGGGTTAGTGACCAGTCTCCTGATTGGGAGGAAAGCATTTATGGTGTCATCGCTCTCACAACTAAGAGGCGGGGCGACGTCTAACTTTTGAAACACCTCTTTCGCCAATCTTTCTTTTTGGTCGATAGCCTAACCCCTATCCTACCAATTCTAGTAGTATCGCCGGTTCCCTACGCTAAGTGCCAAACTCCGAAAACTACTGGGTAAACTACAAACCTTTCAAGTCTGTCTTAGCCGAGCTAGTATTCCCTCTTAGTAGAGCTTATAGCTTTACCCCTATTCGTTTTCCGAGCCCCTATCAGCTTTGGTTTGGCTTCTGTCACTCTTTATGGCATCTAGCTCAACGATATCTGGTTCAATGTTATGAGAGGCGAACTCACGAAAGAGAAAGAGTTGTCTTGCAATATTTATAGATTCCGACAAGGAAAGAGTAAAGTAACTCTTGGGGGGAGGGTAGTGTGTCTAAAAGACACTTGTCTCCTTCTAATAGGCTGATGGATAACCGCCCCTTATTTGAACCTTGGATCCGATCCTCTTTTGTAACCGCCTGATAACCGACTCTCTGAGGAATTTACCGCTGTACGTGACTCCACGATAACCAACAGGTAACCACCATACCTCTGACTCCGCGAAGAGTCATCTGCTGCATACCTTAAATACCTCCTAAGACTAAAGATCTTCCCTTTGGAGCCTATAGGAGCACCCTCCGGTCTCTCCTGGAGCTTATTGATGACTCAACAATTGAGTCTCGGTATTCAAGAGCCTGATTCCGGGGCGGTTCTAACATTCATCATGGGCCGATCCAATATCCATACGTGGATGGGATATTCTTGATGTAAACAGAAACATTAAGAATCGAGTTCCTACATACAGCTTACAACTTTCATCGCCCGGTTCTCTTCGAAATAAAGCAAGCATGGAGGGAGCGGATGGGAATTCCTGTTCAAATACCTTTTCTTACCAAGGGAAATGTCCGGCTTCCGACCTGGCTTTAAGCCTTTCATTTTAAATGGGCCTTCTCCCGTGCAAAGTAGTAGTTGATTAGCTGTCTTCGTTCATCGAGTAGGCGAATGTAAGGAAGTTTGCCTGAGTACGAGTAGAGGATTGGTCGACTCATCAGGCCCATGACCTGAAGACTGCAGGTTCGAATCCTGCTACCTTTCTTGTGGATCATCCTGTGGTTACCGGATGATGGGAATAACAAAGCCTAAATTAGAACGAAATGTCAATATATGAATTGTTTCATTATTCGTTATTTCCGGGTCTTTTCCTTGCATTCATTTGCAAAAAGAAAAATAGTACAGTTTTTGGAAAAGCACCCGCATTATGGTGCATTCTTCTTTCTTTCCTTGGTCTTTCGTTCCGTCATATTCCTAATAACTTATCCAATTACAACGTATTAACCGCTAATGCACCTTTCTTTTATCAAATCTCAGGGACATGGTCTAATCATGAGGGTAGTATTTTATCATGGTGTCGGATCCCAAGTTTTTATGGATTTTGTCTTTGTTACGGGTGTCGACCCCAAAGCAATAATGTCTCAAAACGAGGAGGCCCTCGAGAAACTTTTTTTTATTCCTTTGTCTCGAACTTCGTGAAGAACTCTATCCTATCTCTCCCTCGTTACGAACAAAAAACTGGGGCTGCGCCCCGGTTGTACACTTCCTTCGTTCTACGAACCCTTGTTGATTCTGAACTTCATTCGCGAAGGAACCGGACTTTTGACGGGCCAGCCCTTTTTTATGCGCCGCTTTATCCTGAAAGGAAAATTTGCTTTGCTTCTCTGGGCGCTAGGCGCCCCCTTGGTTCGCGAGAAGGAAAAAGGACTCATCCTTTGTTGCATCCGGCGCGAGATGATAAAGAGAGAGCTTTGTCTATCGATGAACAGCGGATTGACGGAGCTCTTGGCATTGCTTTGTTTTTCTCTCCTTTCCTATCAGCTAGTTCCGATCCTTTTCTTCGAAATTTCTTCGTTTGTACCGAACCGCTTGCAGAATCAAATCCTGTTCCACAAGATCCTATATCAGCTATACATCCTCCTTGCATTTATGGCGGAGACGTCGCCAGTGCTATGGGCTTTGGCTTATGTAGATCACAAATTCTTTTTGGGGCACTCCACTCGCCGCCAATGCGGAAGGATGCCGCTGAAAAGAATGGAAGGCTGCTTTGCTCTGCTGGATGCGTCGGATCCCGTATAACAAGCGAGCTTTTTACCCTGAAAAAAAAGCATTTGGGCGCAAAATGCTATCCTGTTCTATTGTTGCGTAGCAATAGAAGCCTGCTCATGCTGCTTCGGCGGCGCTTTTGCGCCTTCTCTCCGCTCCGGGCGGGAGCGCCAGTGGACACGGGGAGGGAGCAGGCGAAGCGTGTCGTTCGTAATGGAAAGAAGGATACCACTACTTCGCCTCTTTGTTGGACCGCCGGCGCGAACACAGTGGTCTCTGACCAAGAACAGGAACCCATTAGAATTTGGATCTTGACATGTCGGTGGTTTTTTACTGTGGGCATCTTGCCAGGAAGTTGGTGGGCTCATCATGAATTAGGTCGGGGTGGCTGGTGGTTTCGGGATCCCGTAGAAAATGCTTCTTTTATACCTCGGGTATTAGCCACAGCTCGTATTCATTCAGTAATTCTACCCCTTCTTCATTCTTTTTCCTTGTTTATTAATATTGTTACTCTTCCATGCTGTGTCTCAGGAACCTTTTCAATACGGTCCGGATTGCTAGCTCCCGTTCATAGTTTTGCTACAGATGATACACGCGGAATCTTTTTATGGCGGTTCTTCCTTCTAATGACCGGCATATCTATTATTCTTTTTTCCCAAATGAAGCAGCAGGCATCGGTCCGTAGAACCTAAAAAAAGGAGATGGTTGTGGCGCGAAGTACTCTTGTGCACCTACGTCACTCGGCTCGCGCGCAACCCCGCCCCGTTATGTAAGAATTGAGGGGCTGGTTATTCAGAGCCAGCAATTGGCTGCCGGATTTCGTCCCGTAACTAGAATAAGATCGCTTCGGGGGTCACTGTGGCGTGGCTGAATGTAGAGCAGTCCGCCCCTACAGCGTTTGATCAGTAGATTATTTATAACTGCGGAAGATGGTCAAGGTAGCTTGCTTCCAATTCTGTCTGATCGTACTAGGCCATTAAGGTATCACCACTTACTATGTTATTGTATCCCCAATTGAATCCCATGCATTGAGATAGAAGGAAGTGTGAAAGTATATTCATTGGCGGGAAGCCCCGCAACGGGTGTTTGCGTAGAGAACCCCTTTTGAGGGACGGGAAGAAAAAAAAAAAGAAGTGTTAAGGAGGTTGGCAGAACCCCTAATCTAAGGCCCCCACAAAAAAAGAGATCACCCGAGGTGGGTTTCCCTTATATTACATTACAAAGAAAGCAGTACAAGCTTTTAGTTATAAATTCTATAAAATTGACTGCTTTTCCAGCTATACGGAAAAGAACGAAGTAACTAGACCAAAATAAAGGTCTTATTAGAGTCAAAAAAAGTAGCATAATGCATATGCATAGTTTAAGAGGGGGACAGATTGCAATTGCGAAAGCTTCACTACTTAGCCCTATGTTGTAAGTTATAAGGGTTTAGAGTGGAAAAGAGTCTTGTAGAGTGAATAGGCAGGTGTGGAAAGCAAGCGCCCTATCAAATAAAGGGCAATCCAGAGATAGGGCCTAAGCAAGGCATTCCTTTTCGTAAGCCTTTCCGCTCGAACGCAGCACCGACTCTGGAGCACAAGACAAGCTTCCTACCATTTCAAATTGGTCTCCGGTAGGTCTAACTCGCCTATCTATGTTGCAGTGGAGCTCCTTGCTTCCATAGTGTCTTTTTCATCATAAAAAAAACCCATATAGAGGTACGCAAACAAAGCCATGCTTACTTCATCTTCACTTGATGCTTATACACCTGCAGGGCCGGGGTCCCACTTAAAGAGCTTGCCTACAAAATCTTGTTCAGCTTAACTGAGATCAAGCACAATGTAGTTCTTCCTTTGCTGAGGCCTACATCTTTTTCTGGAGGTACTCCCTCACCTCAAAAAAATCTGAGTTTTGCTTCAAACTACTTAGTTTCAGGTTTCGGAGGTATAGGGGGCTTTTTATAGCCTTCCACAAAAAGTGGAATTTCGACCCCCTTCCAACTATATTTGAATCGGATACCAAACTGCATCTCTTTATTCCACGTGAAAATTTCTTTTAGGATGGGGGCGTACGTCCTTAATGCGTAAAAAAGGTATATTAAAAAAAACACAGAAGAAACAGACAGAGAAAAAATGCCCTACTTTGAATCCCGGCCCGCTTTATCCCCACTAAGAAATTACGTTACGACCACTGAACAAACTTGGTTGACAAACATAGTTTATGCGCCGCTAATGTAGCGGCTTGTCGAGCATTTGACAAACTCACACCATCCATTTCAAATGGGATTTGTCCCGTGGACACACGAGCAATCCAACCCGTAGGATTTCCTTTTCCTCTTCCCATTCTTACTTCTGTAGGTTTTCCGGTAATAGGGAGATCCGCGAGAACTCTTACCCATATCTTCCCATTTCTTCGGAATTGTCCGCTCATAGCACGATGGAATTGTCCGATTATAGCCCGACGCGCTGCTTCAATGGCTCGATATGAAAGACGACCAGCTCTACAACTTTGAGTGCCATATCTTCCAAAACCAAGTTGTGTACCGTCCGGTTTGCAACCCCTACTACATCTGCCTTTACGATATTTACTATATTTCGTACGTTTCGGATATAGCACGCCCCCCTTTTTTTTGACTATATGAAATCCACACTTTGACACCTGAGATTCCGTAACGAGTAGATACTTCCGCAGGAGCATAATCTATTTTCTGGTTAAATACATTACGAGATGTTTTTCCATACTTTCCGCATTCAGTTCTAGCTATTTCTGCACCTTTTGATCGACCTGAACAACATATACGGATCCCCTCCACCCCCTTTTTCATTACTAATGGAATATCCTTCACTATTTTACTAAAAATAGAACGAAATGATCTTGTTTTGTTCCTCGGTTGAAAAGAGATGTCTTGAGCAATCGGAGAAGCACTTTGATAAACAGATTGAATCTTGACCGACTGAATTAAGGTATTAGTGTTTGTTCTATTAGACAATAAAGATCGCATTTTTTTCACTTCGTTCAAATAAGAGTTGTACCCGTACGGAATTCTTTTGTTTCTCAGTATGATCTCTATCATCATCTCTATTCCCTTTAAAAATTCTACTATCCCACCTAGGTCTATGAATTTTTCTATCAATTCCATTACCTTATCCTTACCCATGAGGTTCCAACATTTTTTCCTTAAATTACCCAGGAGTTGTTCCCGGACATCCTCAAAAAAAAGGTTATTATACACCCCAACCCCATCCCTTAGAAAGAAAAAGGTAGCACCGAAGAAAGGAAAGAGCGAGATGGTGGTTTTTGTTGTTCCTGCGAAGCTAAGATCATTCGCTTGGCGAATGAAGTGGGTCAACCTCTTTTTGGCTTCGGCCAAACACTTTTTATAGCTGGTCGAGCTTTCTACAAAAAAAGCGATGCGAGAACGTATTCTCTTATCTAAGCTTCTTACCCGTGCATTCGCTCCCCCCATCGTAGATGGTTCAGCCACGCCCGGTGCCACGAAATGATTGAGAACTCTGGCGGGGTCGAAATTCCATTTTTTCTTATTATTCAATAAGTATTGCATGACCAAATAATTCGAGGAGGGGCGCACTGCGGGGAGGGTCCTTTTAAGTAGATGACTCGTCGGGCCGTCGGAGCGGGACTTTTTTTGGAAAAATAACTTGAATAACTGCGTTTTTCTGAGGGAGTCGTCATTTTCTATCAGGAACGCTATGTCATTTACAACCCCGGCGTATTTCGGATGCTTGAGGGCCCCGCTAACCCAAAGTGATTTATAAAGATTCTTCTTTCTCGACGGTGATCGGTTATGGTATCCATAGCGTTGCTTCTTTTTTTTCCAAATCCAGATTTCGTTTTGCTTCTCCCGGTCGTCGAGCCTGATCGACTCGACTCTTTTCCCCGCCCCCCGGCCTCGCACTTCGTTTCGTTCTTCTTCTCTACCGCCGCTTGAATGAAGACACCCGATCGGCCCGACTTTCCCAAATGCCCGCCACCGGCCCTTCTCCTTTCCGGGTCTTGATTTTTCGCGTCGTTTCAGTCGTCGTGGTCGACGGGGAAGAAAGAAATGAATGAATGTTCTTTTGGGAAAATGTAGAATAATAAACCTACCGAGACGAAAGCCAAAGGTGAGCCCCGTAGGTGGACGTATCGAACCTAAATAAGATCTCATATTGACATCTTGATACACTGATTTTCCAGAATTTTGAAATAGAGTAAATGTTGACTCCGCCGTGGTAAGAGCCGCTTCTTTCTTGCTTGATAGGGGGGCTTCTATTCACCAGCGCAGACTCAAAATGCTCTCCGAACCGTGCAATAAGGTCACTCATCACACGGCTCTCAAACCCAACCTATGGTGGATCCCGGGGGACAAAGTCAAAGCGCTTGATCCGCCTTCACTTACACAATTTTTGGAGTTAGACCTAAACTAATATGGACTAAGAGCAGAGGCCAAGAGTTCCGACTATCGAACTCTCGAATTAAAGAAGCGCGAACTCTACTGTATCTACGCTATTGCCCGATCATAGCTGTATTATGGTAAATCCATATGCTGATGGTATGAGTGGCACATACCCAACCCTTTATTCACTGGAAGTGACATAAAAAAGAGAGCTGAATAAAAAAAATTAGATGTCAGGTGTCGATGAATACTTTTTTCCCCCATTCGCACGGAAAGGGAAAGCTACAGTCTGATAGGCCCGGAAACGCTTATTAGTGCTTCACTGCCCCCTATCGATGTGAATGCCGCCGATACCGGAGCTGCTTACCGACGTTTGCAAGAATACGCTATTCGGACGAGAATACAGAGAATCCGCCGTGCCCTACGACTCACTTGTTTGTTGGAAGAAAGATAACTAAGCCCCAAATCCCTACTCAACGCGATGCCTTAAGGAGAATCCGAAGCTGGTTGCTAGCGGAAGTAGCGCGCCAAAGAGCAAAGCGGAGCATTCACAAAGAAATGGTGTAAGCGGAAGGGAAGGCACAACGGTTAACGACTGCCCGAAGAGTGATACCTCTCCAATTTTCCCTTTTTAAAGGAGACAATAAGGCCGTCTTGCAGCTTCCGCGCTTTTGGTAGCTGTTAGACAAGTGATACCGTACGCAAGTCAGGACCTATATAGTGAGGGTGCGCTAAGGCTAAGGCGAGTTGATGAGCTAATCCAGCTGGCTGACTTTTCATATGTGGAGGCAACCTGACGTTAAGCACTGGGGCCAGCCACAAAGGAATAGGCTCTAATTAAGATATATATCCTCTTTCAGCTGAGCTTTCTAAACCATGCTTCGAAATCAAGCTATAAAAACAAACACTAACCAAGTGCTGCCCTAATGAAATGGCTTGGTGGAACCAGCTCCCTACTAGTTCTACTTAGTGGAGGAGTAACCCCATCTCCCGATAGTCGAGCAGCAAGATCACCTCCCACTAGCAGTTAAAGATTTGGCCTTTCCCCTTTCTCTCGCGCTTTTCCACTCCTTGAAGTCAATATTTTCGATGTAAGCCAGCCCCTAATGACTACTCGTCCTTGTCCTATCATCCTTTCTTCTAATAAAAAAAACGAGTTAAACCTCGCACCCGACCCTGGTATCAATTCTGTAACGTAACGATCGAATCTCCTTTGCTATGAGTTCTTTCCATCTTAAATAAGGAGCAGCGCTTACTTCTGTGAGTTACTGGAAAAACCACTAGTTGATTAGAAATGTAAACCCGGAGTTATACTCCAAGATCAAGAATTGAAATAGAAATTACCGGTTTCATAACTCTTATTTCGTCTTTTCGAAGGCTATCTTGCCTTTTTCCGAGTTCTTGTTCAAGGCAGGACGGGACTCACGGGGGTTGGGGGGCCTTCCCCCAGGGAATTACTAATCAGACTCATTCGAATACAGGCTCTCTTAGAGACCTACTTCGAAATAAGCCTATTAGCTATTCTAGCCAAGGGAAGAAGTCCGCATATAAAGATTAGATCAGTCGGGGAAGGGGAACTTACGCTTGATCGAAAGAGCAAGGAAGGTTTTTTAATTCAAAATCAATTGAAGCGGTAAAAGGGCTTTTATCAAAGCGCTCGGGCGGTCTCACTCCTTCATTCTGTAAAAAAACCCGAGAAAAGGAGCTGAAAGAGGCTCGCTTTTTTACTATACTAAAATCAAGTAGGTAAAGACAAGATTCTGTTCTGCTCTTGAAAAAGATTTGACCTTTTTGCGTGGGAGAGGGGAATGAGGAGGTAGCGTCGTAGGGACTCGAGCTTTCTCGTTCTTTTTTATTTTAGCTTTCGGATAACTCTGTCGATCAACACGAATCGTTCCCTTAGGTGCCTGCCCGGCTAATTCATTAAAGAAAGGAGTTGGTTTCCGATAACTTTCAATGCGGAGAATGCTCCAGTTTGGCCCTCTGGTTGTCATTTAATCCTTTATAACTGTATATGAACATGGCTATCCTCCTAGGGTGGGGGCTTTCGCCTAAAAGGATCCTTAATCACGGAGTCCATTCTGGATCTTACCAAAAGCTCTATCTGACTTGAATGCGGCAAGATATGTATGAATCACCCCCATTTGTAGGTCTTTCATAAGAGTGTTCTCTAAAAGGCGTGGAAACTCAAACCGCTGTTGTCTGGTGGAATAACTCGAGTCGGGGAATCCGCTGTTAGACTTCTAATAGAAAAGAGCCCTCTGGATGCCCTCCATAATCAGAGATGCTTCTATTCTATCAGCCCCTGTCTGAGAAGCAAGGGATTCCAGCGGCTTTAACAGCACCTCCAACTCTAAGAAGTCTCAGACAAGACATATCTTTGTCCACATCCGGATTTGAACCGGAATCTTTCTTCTCTTTCGAGGGTTTACTTTCCATTTAGTCGATTGTGATTGGATCTGTCGTCCTCCTCATTATGGTCCTCCTAGAATCAATAGCATTTCGTCGAAATACATCCTGTCTTTTAACCTTTTTAGTCCTATGCATAGTCAGTACTATTGCCCCAATCATGGCAACTAATAAAATAAGACTAGGAATCAAAAACCAGACGAAATAGTAGGTATAAAGTAAATTTCCCAATGTTTCCAAATTCGTCCAACTTCGTACCTTTCCGGCATAAACCGTATATCTCAGAGAGGTCGTATTTTTTTGGGTTGGTAGTAATGGAATGGTTTCATTATCTAAAATGAAGAACATTTCCCACCAAAAGATCAGTCCAAGAATTCCACTCACCGGTAAATAGCGCAAGACTTCTTCGTGAATCTCCGCTATTTGAATATGGAACATCATAACAACGAATAGGAATGAAACAGCTATAGCTCCTATATGAACTACTGGAAAGATCATAGCGAAGAAGTCGAGGCCTAACAAAAGAAGTAAACCTGAAGTGTCGCGAAAAACGAGGATAAAAAACGAAACGGAATGTACTGGATTTTTTGCACGTATAACCATCAAACCAGAGACCAAAGCTGGGCTGGACAAAACAGAAAGTATCATGGTACGTCGTATTTCCCGGAAATGGAACTTTCATGCTAATGAAAGACGATCCATTATCTTCCCCTTTCCAGCTCTCGCGCGTATTCCCATATACATGAATAAATTTGCTCTTTCTTTTTAGTATATATAGAATAAATATGTTCCGAACGACCTGAGATTAAAAAACGATGCTTCCTTGGCCGTGTGGAACATGGATTAGCATTATTTCATTCCGCCAAGTGATCCCCCATCCAGGATTTGGAGAAGTGCTATATGAGGACTTCGAGATAATAGGGAATATGTTTCTTTCCATTCCTCGTGAGCCACTGATTTCTCCGAAACAGGAGATCAAAGTGATTTTCCTCCTTTTTCCCAAAAAGTCGACGGCCTTACACCATTGGGATACTTCTAAAAAACTAGAGTACATATAGGATACACCCGTGCTAAAACCTTTTTTCAAGATATCTTCCAAACTCTTGGGGTCCTTGCTCCGGATGTTGTTCCCCCGGTGTGAAACCAGTTGGTTCCGTAGTTTGAGAATTCTGCTGATCCCAAGGACTCCATCTCCATCATTGCATATGGGAATATAGAAAGTAAAGAAGAAGAGGCATGACCAGAAGAATTGTGTAAAATAAGTGAATTTGTCCAGTTGAGGCATGATTTATTTTTAAAGAAATGATTCCCTCCAGACAGAAAGCCTTCCTGTAGGAGTACTATAGAGAGCAGCGGTTGGTTGTTTACCAACAAAGAGACATGGGAGAAAGGATGCACGCACATAAGAAGAAATGAAAATGGAACATCATCCGATCCGAATTCATCAGAATCAATCAATATCCACTTTCTAAACCGAGACTGACACCAGTTTACGGAATGACTTTCTCTATCGTACTAGATAGATAGCAAACCTTTCATACGCAATTCCTCGATCCATTCATTAATGCGCAAGAGAAAGCGATCTATCAGACTAGAGGGAAGTTGATCTTTCTCCATGACCCACCCCCTTCGCGCAACTTTTCGCGTAAGGGCTTCGCTCGAATGTCGTTCCCAGGGCCTTATTCTATTGAAAGGTATGATCACACGTTGAGGTAAGCTAAGTAGCTCGCAGGCATCTCTTCTTCCTTACTTGCTTTACTAGCACAGGATGGGGCCTTTAAGAGAGGACGGCTACTAGGGCAGCAGGCAAAAAAAGACTAGTTCCCAAGCAACTTGCCGTCGAAAGAGAGAATCACAGAGTGGGATACCCCTGCAAAGACAGGTAAAGCCAACCAGATATTCCTCTATGTCCCGGGGCAGTTATTCCAGGTGTTAGTGAGTCCGGTGTTAGCATACTGGGGGAAATACCCGCTTACTAGGCCCTGGGACTCTTCTAGCGAACTGAAATCTCCGTAGCCTGACTCAGTTCCTTCTCTTTTCTGTCAACTCGACTCTCATGTGTGGAGCATCTCACTCGCTTTTTCTGACATTGTTGACGGGATCGGTAACTGTTTCCCGAGATGAGACCCAAGGATCACAGAAGGTATCTCGCCGGGACCTATTGCCTCTTCCGTAGACTCCTTCCCTATCAATCCCGGGGAATCCTTCATTTGCATTTCTCCGAAAAAGATCGAATATGAGTTCTCTACTCCGGCCCTTGCCTTTCCGACAGTGAATGAAGGAGCTATGGCCTTTGGCGCCCAATAAACAGATCTTTCGGAGCAAGAGAACTGGGAGAAGACCCGTTGGAGATTTTTCTTTTCCTAAAGCAGAACAATAATAGGAAAGAAAGACATCAACGGGACTTCCCTCGCTAAGGAGCTGTTATACGGTAGCTTTAGCTGGAGCTGCCATTGGCGACATATATTCATATTTGATTCAATCTTGGCGAACCAATCCTACCGATATTGAATTGGAAGAATTCCCGGGCATTGGGAAGGTAGGACGCATCGGGCGCGGAAGACCGATAGGTTTGTTACCACCTGCGATCCTAGGATCGGGAAACCTTATCCAAGTGAAGGGCTAGTCTGCGACGTTTGGATTCTATTTTTTCGGATAAGTTAAACAGATGAGTAACCCGAGTAAACATACTATACCCTTTTAGTAGAGGCGAGTCAAGAGCGGCTGACGAGGTCGTCCCCTGGTGGGGCTGAAGCTTTGGAAAGAAGCTGTCCCGCCTGCTTGCTTTGAGTGACACTTCTTTACACTGTGCTTGGGGGATACCCCGTATTGGGGGGCTCGGCTACAGGATAATACATACCTAGTTCCTTTGCAAAAGAGTCCCGCTTTGATTGAATATTCTTTTCCGGCTTGACGGGAGGCGAAGTCCGGGTCTTGGCTCTTGGGCAGCTACCCCCGTTATAATAGAAGTAAACCCCCCCTAAAGGGGTCTTCCCCTGTGGAAGCATTAGCATTGAGTGAAGGCTCATCGTGCCGGGGTTGATCTCCCGAGCGGAAGCTCCGGTGTTGGCGAATTGGCCTAACCTGCATTTCTGCTGCGAGAAGAATTCCTCGATTGGTTTGTGATATTATTATATTAGCTTTGGGTTGGGGCTAGCATCTCCGAAAGGCGCTTTCAAGCCCTCTTCTTTCCTCCTTGCACGGCCCCAGCAGTAGGAGAGTCAGCTAACACCGGAAGTGGGTTATCTCGCACCTGATGATCGTATAGCTTTGGTCTTGATGAATTGGTTGCCCCGGGATAAGTATGCCTCCCCGGAGTGACCAGATGAAAAAAATTGGAAAACCGGTGCCCAAAGGAGAAGGAAAGCCCGCTCATGCTCTCCCCTTCCCCAGGTATCCCTCGCATCTCCTACAGGCATGTTTAAGATGCCGCTCCTCGTATCCTTTCTTTGGAAGATAACTTTCCCGCCGCTATGGTGTCTTTGCCAGAGCAGAATGACCATTACTTACGTAGTAGTTAAAAAACATTGATGAATACAATCATTGTTGTCTGTCGCTAGGAAAGAAGTAGACCTCTGGTGTTACGCCTTCCTGTAACTGCTTAAACCGGAAATGCAAAATGATTTATGAAACTGAGTTCCCGATCTTTAGAATTCTAAAAGTTTTCAAAGACAGTAAGAAAGAACTGAAGCTTTGTGTTGAATTCTTTGCCCAGAGGCACCAGATTCTTAACAGTGTGAGCATCTCCTTGGCGCCTAGCCTCCGGGGGGGACTCGCTCATGTTAGAATCATACAGCTCATCTTACATTCCTAAGACTAAGAAAGGAAAGTTAGCAACTAATAAAATAATATAAGAATTAGTTAATCCATGTCTTATTTAAGTTTTTTACTCCTTTGTTAGCGATCTTAGGCCGTCGAAAGAGGTGTTTAAAGACTCCGGTGTTAGCAGGCTGAGTTCTTCCCTGAGCTACATTGTCCTTGCCTTCGGTAAAGAGTTCGCTAGCCATCTCTAACTTTGCTTTAAAGACAGGCGTCTCTTAGACCTAGCTTGCGTTATCAGAGTGAAATACACCTACGCATTAACTTCTCTCCTCTTGTGACCTAACCCTGGGATCACTTGCTCATTAAGGAAGAAAAGAAGCTTTTCGCCGGGTTGAATTCGATGACATCGATCTATGATTAGGTTCCCCATCAAGTGCGCTTAAAAAGCCGTTAAGGCTAAAAGAGGGTTACAGGGCGGAGTCATCCAGTAGCCGCCCTATATCCTTGGGTTCGAAAGCTCGTGATACATACTAAAAAGTAAGAGCGGGTCTAATAAGTAAGAACTGGCATTCTAAGGCTCCATTTCTATAAGCAAAATAGAAAGTTTTCGCATTTGTAATGGGGTAGGACGCAGAGTGTAACACCAAGAGCATCCTATAGTCCGAGCTAATATCAGTATATTGTGTAAGCTGTTAAGCCTCTCTTCAGGCACAAGCCTTCGAAGAATCCGTTTTGAAACCTGATTACGCGCTCGTAGCAGCCCATTCCCCATAGCAAGCAAGGGATCAGATTGAGTTACCTAACTTAGGCCTTGCCCTCTGCAATGAATAACTTTTCAGAAAGGGACTCTGTAACCCAACTTCCAGCTCTTTGCGCAAAGACTTTGTATCCGATCCTGATCTTTGTTACCTCTCAGGTGGAACTCAAACCCCAAGGCTTATAAGGGAAAGCTCCCAACCTATGTTTGTTATACCGATCCATAAACGGTAACTACAAGCCAATGCATCGCTCCGCTTAGAAGAGGTTGAGTAAGATGCCATCAAAGAGGAAAAAGAGGATCCGAAGCGGGCTATGGTTACATTCCTATGCCAGGAAAAGAAAGCAGTTTACCAGTTGAGTCCTTGGCTTCGGCTTCCCCTACCCAGGGCATCATTAAAGAAGAGTAAGCCTAACTACCTTTACGGTAAAGAAAGAATAAAAGAGTAAGACTATGTTTTCCATTTACACGCCATCGTTGGCTGTTAGAGTTCAATACTTTTCGCCCACATCCGGAAAAGAAGAATATGACCGCACTAAGGGATACAAATCGTTGTCTGAAACGACTAACCTTTTTTTCCCTCCTTCATTGCAACAGATGAAAAGAAGGAAGTTAGAAGCCCGCTAAGAGTTGTTACGCCAGTGCCATCCTTTCTCTGCATTCCTTACCCGCTGTTGGTTTGCTTTTTTCTATTGCACTTAATAGCTACCTCCATCCCACCGCTGAAGACCCATGGCAGAAGAAGAGGGCTTAACAGCGCCTCTTTCAAGCTAAGTAGCTAATCTTATCTCCATAGCTACATAGGTGGGACAAAGGTAACAAGGGAAGCCTAAATCTAGATGATTAATACGGTACGGGGGTTCGAGGCTAACAAGCCTAAGGGAAACAGCATTTTCAGTTGAGAGATTTGGTCTTCGGAATGCTTTACGCTTAGCAAAGGAAAGCAAATGAAGGAGTCTTCATCCAGCTATCTGATTCCTAAGAACGAGTATTCAAAGGGAACCAAAGATGAAAAGGGAAGATAGCATAGAAATGCCCTAGCTTGTTTAACGGGAACTCTCTTTCTACTCCGGCCTCGCCCTAGTACCGTACCTAAACTACCGAACAAAATCTCCGGCTTGGCCTCCGCTACTTGTATCTCTCTTCCCTTTCTTTGAAACAAATACTTAAGCGGTTGGTACGGGGGTCAGCAGATTGTCTTTCCCGCGAGGGGAGCTCCACTAGGCACATCCTTCTTTCCCTTAGAGCATCCCTCAAGCCAGAAGCTAGGAGCCTCAACAGGTGCCCGAAGCCCACAGAACAGGAAAGGAGCTGTAAGACCCTATCTTCCAGTCTTAGGCTGGGTTGTGTAGCTGAATACCGCGTTATCGATACCCTCAATGTATGATAAGACCTTCATAAAGGGATACCCCCAAAAAGCTCTATTCCGTCACTCCCCTACACGAGCTGGCCTGAGGGGCAGGCAAGCCCACTATACTATCTCCCCCTTGCGCCAAAGTTTTTTTTCCCGGCTCCTAGAATTCTCTATATTTTTTAAGAACTGGGGGGGGTCACGTATGCTACTATTTCTTTCGGACTAAACTGCGCACCCGGGAACCCTCGGTTTTAGCTGGACGTGGGACGAGGAGACGCCTAGATTGGATTAATCCTACTTTTAGTGTCGACCTGGACCGGGGACTCTGAAAGCCAACAAAAATCTCAAAGCCAGGAATCCCTCGTTATGGGGATTCTATTGGACGAAGACTTTATCTTTAGGGCAAAGACCCCAAATTCTGGTCTGACGATCGTTGGAATCGAACTTGTAACACCATGCTGGAGCCACACTAAGATAAGAAAGCCATGCTTCACTACGCTAGGGTTCCAATGCATTTATTTTAGCCTTTTGCGAGCAAGTCAGTTTGAAAGCTAGATTCCTTACGCAAGAAAGCCTGGGATAGACACGAAAGCAAAGGATCTTAGGTAAGCCACTATTTCGACTTCTTTTTCAAGCGAGCAAGAGAGGACTAAGGCAAGGGCTAGAGCCTGTTCAGTTTAATAAAGTTTTTTTTTTCATATATCATAAGGGATTACCCGTGCCATTTCCATTCCTTGAGTGAATTGAAAAAATATCTCATATTACTTGAGTGCTTATGAGTATCTATTTCCAGGTCTCCCTATGCTTGGAGGGAGGGTTTCATTCGAATTCTTCACCATCTGACGTCGAAGGTTCTCGGGTAAGCTAGAAAGCAAAGTAAGCCAAAACCTGTGGAAGTATCTCATACCTCACCCCTCTTAGGAAAGGCAGCAGCAATAACTCTCCGGGCTAGCTCTCTCGGGCTATTCTAATCAGTGCTTCTACGTCGGTTCAGGTGAAGTGCTTTCATCCCTTGTTACAGCGAGTGTTCCAGTGAGAGCTGTCCCTTTTTCAAGAAAGTAAAAAAGCCCGATTGGAGTCTTAAGGTAAAGGTAAGCTCCTCCTGTTGAAAGCCCATCTAATCGAGTTGTAGTGCTAACTCCTGTTTCTAAAGAATTGAAAGAAAGAGTTGTATTTTCATCTCCTGGAGTTGCATAGCCAGTTGTTTGACTTTCTAATAAGCTAACAAGCTAACGATCTTACAGGCCCAATATACTTTGCTTGGTAGAACTATTTGGCTTTGGCTCTTGGTCCACTCCTGCCCTTTGTAGTGCTTCCGCAAGCCCTGTCATATCTTCTGTCATGCGTTCTGCCTTCCCTGTGGAAGAATGTTCAGCTCCTGTGTTTCAATGGAAGTTGGAATTGGATCTCTTCTTTCTGCGAGCCTGTTGGAGTCCTCTTTTTTTGTGGTCCATACGAAGGAGTTCCCCAGCGATCCCTTTTAAACCTTTACTTTAAGCAGTCCCTGCCCCTTAATCAAGTAGGGGTTCTGCATTTGCAGTCCTAAGGCCTCTTTTTCCTTACAGTTGTGAGGCCAGACATAAGAGAATTACTTTTCCAGGCATTTCTGCTTATCTTGGATAGGTCAGATATGGCGTGTATAAGGCTAAGACGGAATAAGGCTTGTAATAGATGTAACGCTTTAATATGTGTAATAGGCTTTTAGTTAAGCACTCCCATTTCGCTAATCCTAGTGCTTCGTCCTTACAATGCTTCTCCTTTACCTGGGGTTGAAGTTCCACAATTTGAATAGCTTCTATCTTCCCGGCCCCGGCTCTTTCCTTCCTTGCGCTTGGAGGTTCTGTTGCAGTTGCCAGCAATCTAGTTTCCGTTTTTTGAATTCCTCTCTTTTTAAGTGCTAAGTCTTTCCATGTGCTTTTATAGGGGTAATAAACTCTCTCTAGTCGAGAAGACGATCCAGCCAATCTAAGAGGTCCGGGTGAGTTCCTTTTGCTGCAGTCCTAGGGCCAGCCATTGATCCAGTTGTGAGGTATTCATATTTTTCCCTTGCCCATCTTTGTTTTGCGATTGACTTTGGATTATTCAATGGTTGCCTCTCCCTCTCTATAGAGTAGAGTTTTTTTATACCTCTTCTTACTTTTTTAGAGAAAAAATAACTTATGAAGAGGGATTTCACCCCTGAATCTCTTACAACCGCAGTGGATTTTTCAGGGAAGATAGGGGCACGTTACATTCATTAGAGCGAGTGCGCCAGTGAGTTCCTTATGAAGTGAAGGTAGGAGTCTTTTCCAACCATTGGAAGTTCTCCTTCAGACATTAGGAGTTCTAGTTATCTTAATCGAGGTGGAGTAGCTTTCGATGTCGTACCAGCCTCCCCGGATTCTATTCATTCAGCCGAACCAATTGCAGGACTCAGATCTGAGCGCATAGATCTCTCTCTGGGCCTATCTAATAGCATATCTGGAAGTGATTTGATATCTTATGATGACATCTTTTATGGTATATCTGTTGGCGCTCTAGCTCTATAAAAATGAGCTGTAGTTCTAGTGAATGCTTATTGATTTGGAATGCCCATCCCTTCCCCTGTTAGCGCTTTCGACTTCTCATCTTTCAGATGTGATGTAGCCGTTCGATCAAAGAAGGAAAATCCAGCTGATAAGTTATAATAACTAGTTTTAGGTTCCGGTTCTCGAGCAGGTGAGTTTGAAAAAGGCTCCTTCTCTTTTCGAGCTCGTTCTAGTTGCTTTTCCCTCTTTTTTGGTAAAATAAGAAAGTTCTTCTGTGTTTAAGGCAAAAGAGAAAGATATATCAGCTGTTCCTGTTGTAAGCTAAGCCCCTAACGATGGTAGTTGCAGTGGAGGTTTCAGTTATCCTGTTGTGAGAAATAAGTTGGAAAGCCTTTTTCTTGAAAAGAAGTCTTAGGCATCTTTTCCAAGAGGGTTCGCGGGCAAGCTAGAAAACCCGTTACTTTACATCAGTCCCTGTTTCGGGTACGATTTTTAGATAGTAGTCGTCTCTGGCCATAGTTATTAGTCCCCTTTGAATATTCTTTCTTCTTAACTGATTCTCTCTCATCCAATAGGATATTCCCAGCAGTGGTTCAATCTGGTTTCCGTTGCTGTCGATAGAGCTTAGGTAGTAAGAGTTTCTACGGATAGTCCTTTCTAGGGCTTATGCCTTACAGTCGTCTTAAGCTCTTCCATCCAGCCAGTGCTAGAAAAAGGTGCTTCAATCGAATGTGAGGACAGCAAATTAAGTGTAATGATATATTCTGGCTATCACCTTCGGAGCACAGTTTTTCCTATCATTTTTCTTTCACTTTTTTTGCACTAGGTCACAACGATCTCAAAAAAAGTAAAGCGAAAGAAGCCCGCATACCCACTCTTCTTTCTCCCCCTTTTGGGGGCCTCGCCTTTGAAGGCTACATTCGATCCAAAATAATAAGACGAAATCGATTGAAAATACCATACCATTAATAAAACCCGGTTCCTCAGAGTACGTCCGGGGTACGGGTTCACTTTACCTGCTCAATCTCCTAAAGGCGGGGACGGGGGCTGGTTTCCCTGAGTAGGAGGTATCTTAGAACGGTCAGCCGGGTGACTGATCTTGAGTTCAACTCCCCTCCAAGAATATTTGAAGAGAACATCAACCCCCTTTTTTACAGCCATCTCTTCTAGTTCCTTTCTATCCTTTCGATGGATAACTAAAGCGGCTGCCAGATATATCAAGTACAGCAGGAGGAGACACCCGAGAATCACACACAAAGAAAACAACCGGTTGTTTTCCTTACAAACGTCGCACAATTTGGTGATTTGGTCGAGCATGGGAACAATAGATCGAAGTCAAGGGGGGCTGTCCCATGTTTTAAGCGTACCTTCCTGCCAGTTTCTTTTATTCAATTAAAAAAAAAAAGAACTACTTTGATGGAGATTTGTAGCATCATTCAAGTAAATACAGATTGAGATCGTAGAAACATGAGCTTGTGATATAGCTACACCTAATTCCGGACCGGTTAATGCAAGAACTATAAATAAAGGACCAGGATCTCCTATGAAATAGAAAAGATCATTCATACATAGCATAGTCCAAGCGAACCCACTTAAAATCTTTACTGAACTATGACCGGCCATCATATTAGCGAACAAACGTATTCCTGAGCTTAATGCGCGAAAACAATGAGGGATTAGCTCAAGTAGTACTAAAAAAGGTGCTAATGGCAGTGGGACTCCAGCGGGTAATGAGAAGCTTAAAAAATGAAGCCCATTTCTTTGAAATCCCACTATAGTAATGCCAATAAAAATGGAAAATGAGAGACCCAAAGTAATGAGAAAATGACTTGTAACTGTGAAGCTATAAGGTATCATACCCTGGGGATTACGAAATAACAAAAAAGTAAAAGTTACCGAGATGCGAGGGAAAAACTTTTGTTTAACATTTCCGGAAAGACCACCTATTTGTTCGTTTACCAGGTTCGGCACGAAATCATAAATCAGCTCTACCAAGGATTGCCAAGCATTTGGTACTGAGTTTCCTCCTCCCTTTTTAGTAACTAAATGAACCAGAAGTAGGACCAAACTGAGAGTTAACAGCATAAACAAAGATGGATTTGTGAATGAGAAATACAAGTTTCCTATTTTAATAGGAATCAATGGGATAATGGCAAATTGCTCAAGTGGGCTGTGGGGCGTAATCGTATCTACCCACATTTGAAATTCCGTCCCATAAAAATGGTGGATTTCACGATCCATTATCTCGTCCAGTTTGACCGATAGTAGTTGTGGCGAGACCCCGTCTAATTCACGCTGGAGCCCTGGTAAATACGCCCGCTCTAAATGCCCCCTCCCTCCAAAATTTGATACAGAAAGCGTGAGTATTTTCCGTAGGCCCGGAGATCCCGGATAACCCCCTTCACGTATTTAATCTCTACTGGATTATTATTGGCGTTGGCCCGCGCCGGGACCGCATCGATGCGATCCCGCTCGTCCGAGAAGAAGTCCATCAGGCACTGCGCTGGATGGTAGGCGGCCATTTCCCGTAAGGGAGGGTGGGACGAAAGAATTTTTTGCACTTCCACGTACGCGGAGTGCTTTAATTCCCGCAAAAGGAGATCTTCATCCTCCGACTTAAGTAGGATGGAGTCTTCCCAAACCCTATCGTGGATAATACCAGCGTGGTAAAAGGGTCCCGGGGGGGCGGGGTTGTGGTTGGCCGGGCCTGGGGGAATTTGCCAGATTTCATTCTTAAGGGCGGAGCTCACCAACTGGGTGGCGTGGAAGGGGGATATTTAGCTATGTGCGGGTAGAGCTGCTCCTGCTCAGTTGCCACTGGATATCCACATTTATCCCCTAGAGCTGCTGTTCATTCCTCCCCCCATCGGTTGAGTGTTTTCATTCCCCCGGGCCTTATTGGAAAGTCGGGGCTTCCCCTCCTTTTTCCGAGGAAACTACCCTTGCCATAGCTACCCCCAGCCAAAAGGCCATAGATAGGCTTTTGGCCCTAAAGCTACGGTTAAGGCCCCAGCCAATTCTGAATCTGAATAAAAAAACAGTTGAACTAGAGTTTTCCCCTACTTGTATGAGTGGGGCTCGCGCTAAAAATGGAAGTAATTAATTGGCCAACCGCACCTAAGATGACTGAGAACAGGAACTACCCGATCAAAGAGTCTTCCTTCTGCGCCTGGGCCTTCCCTTAAGATGAGAACAAGAGGGGTGAGCTTCACCTGAAATCATTTCCTAGGATTGAGGTTGATTGGCTTGTTCAAGGCAAGGCTCGACGTAGTTGAGTTGTTATGGGTAATCTCCTATCTAAGATTGAGGCTAAGCTCCTGTTCTGGCTCGGTCTTTAACCCATTTAAGGTTAGCTTTGGTATTTAGCCATTGAGGAGAGAGGAGAGAGGGGTATATTAGAATTTTCGGTTTAGTGAGAATAGCTCTAGTCTGAGAGCTTAAGCGAAAAGTTAAGAGTATGGGCGGGCAAGTTTAGGCAAAACTCAATATCACATTAGGAAGTGCAGTAGTTAGCGGGCTCCTTTCACTTTTATGTTGATGGATAGGCGGACTTCACTCCCATTGATAGCATGGGATATGATCACAAGAGCTGATTCAATCGGGGTCACATCATCGGGTATGATCACTGCTAGCAATCCAGTTAGTTAGGTCTCTCTTATACAGTCTTAGATAATATCTAATCTGATCAGATAACGGAATGAAATGAAACCCGTTGAACTGTTCTCTTAGAGAAGTTCATATTCATATATCCCGCTGACTGGCTTATAGATTAGAGGTTGACTCAGGAGCTTCCTAGTATAATGTCTACTAGGATAGATTACTCATATAGCGCGTCTTCCTATAACGAGCTTAAAAAGATCCCAGGTTACTCCTAAAAACAAGGCTTAGGAGGGTTGCTGACTACTAAAGGGTAGCTTGCTCACGCACCAGGGATTTTAGGATTAGCTGGTGACTCTAGAAAGGGTTTCAAAAAAAAATACCCTTACCAAACAGGGCAGCCTTTAGAGATAGAATGGAAAAACACCTTTCAATCCGGGCAGCATGTTGAGATAGAATGGTTCTCAGGGAAGACTTCGGAGATAACATCCAAGTATCAAATAATAAACAATCTTATAATGCCATAACCTAAAAGAATCTAATATAATAGAATTAAATCATGATTACTAAATTGAGTCAAAGGAGAGCCGACTCCTTAAATACGGCTTATTTTTCTCATTTGAATTACTCAAGGAATGTTAAGATGGTTCATATGATCGGAAAATTAGGGAATACAGTGTTCGGGTATGCTAAGTTAGGGAATAGTGTCTTCGGGTATGTACGTAGAAGAATGTACTCAACTTATACAGAGTATTATTATTCTTGGCAGAGGTTGAGAGAAAGTACGGAATCGATACAGTCAAATATCATTTATCCAGGGTCAATCTATGCATACAATACTTTTAAAACGAACTTAGTTACAGCTAGTGATTTTGATGTTCTTTACTTGGCATTCGTTGAATTAATTGAACGGTACGCTTACAATACTGTATCGGATTATGTTAAAGTCACAATAGGTTATAGTGTGAAATTAAAGAATAATACCGAATTCACATTTACTTTAGGTAAGGCTATACCTTTGTTTGATATATCAGGTAGGATTCTAAATAGAGGTGACGTTTATGCTGAAGTAGATAAAAGAGTTCGGTTACATGGAGAGATCTATCATGAAGCTACTATTGTTGGAGTCTTTATTCGTACATATTATGAGGGTAAAGATTTCATTCTCAAGGAAGCCATTGAATCTGATAATCTCTTTCGTTTAATAATGAATGTTATGGAATGTAAAAACGCAGGTATTGATTTACCTGATGTTAAATCGTTGTTGAAAACAAAAAGTCGTATTAATGATAAAATAAACAGGATCAAAAGTAGTAACCGTAAATGTCGTTCATTCATTGTTGCTGACCTCGAAACCATATTGCTGGATAATGTTCATACAGCTTACGCAGCCGGTTTCTTAGTTGTTAACCCTGGGGACGATCTAACTAAGATATCCAACCAATCAATCAGAACCTATTTCAGCGAAGATTACATAAACTTTTATCATACATTTAAAGAAAGGAGTAGTAAAATGTTATTTGATTTTCTGTAGAATTTGGAACTATATATCAAAAGGAACCCAAATAGCAAACTTAGAACTGTATATTTCCATAACTTCGCCCGATTTGATGGAATTCTCATTCTAAAGCACTATTCGACTCTTGAGAACAAGTTGTATAATGTGAAAATCTTAAATAGAAATAATGTACTATATGAGTTGAAAGTATATTATGGTGGTAAGCTCCTCTTACGTTTCCGTGATTCCTTAATATTACTACCCGGCTCTCTTGCAACATTGGGTAAAACATTATGCCCTGAATTAGGTGAGAAAGGTAATATTAAGCATGATGAATTGAATGAGTCTAATCTAAAGGAATCTAGTGAACAGGTGATAAGATATCTGAAACAAGATATACTATTGTTGGGTGGTATTATGTTGAGGACCCAAGAGATTAATTGGGAGAAATTCAAGATTGATATTGAAGATGTAATGACCTTATCTTCTCTTTCACTTACTATCTTTCGTAAGCATTATTTGGATGATGAGAAGTTTATTATTAATATCCCCTCAAGAAACCAAGACACCTTTATTAGGAAAGCTTATTATGGTGGTCATGTTGATGTCTATAAGCCAACTGGTGAGAATTTATATTACTATGATGTTAACTCCTTATATCCATTTGTTATGAAAGAATTTCCTATGCCTTGCGGTAAACCAAGATGGACAAATAAATTAGAGGAAGTACCCCTGGAGACTCTCTATGGCTTTATTGAGGCATATGTGGAATGTCCTTCACATATTGAGAAACCCTTCTTGCCCTTTAAAAATAAGGATGGAACACTAATCTTTCCTTCAGGTAAATTTATGGGTGTCTATTATAGCGAAGAATGAAAATATGCACGTAAATTAGGTTATACAATTCTTCCTTTAAGAGGATATTTATTTGATATGATGCCAAGCCCATTTAAACAATTTGTAACAGACACATATGATAGAAGGTTAGAAGCAAAGAAAAATGGGGATGATGCCATGTCATGGGTATATAAAATCCTAATGAACTCTCTCTATGGAAGATTTGGTATTAATCCTGAAAGCACAGTTACTGAGATATGCGAAGAAAAGAGATATAAGGAATTGATGATGAAAGACAATTTTGCATCTGCTGAAAAGCTTAATGATCAATACTATTTAGTACATTTCATTAGTAATAGATTGAACACAGCAAAAGATGAATGGAGACCACCAAATATGTCTGCTGTTCATATGGCTGCAGCTGTCACTGCATGTGCACGTATTCATATGTATCCATATATTTCCAGACCTGACTGTTACTATACAGATACTGACTCAGTGGTTCTGGGTAATCCACTTCCTGAGGAAGATATCTCTACAAAAGAATTAGGTAAGTTTAAACTCGAAGATAAAGTCTTGAAAGGTATCTTCTTAGCACCAAAGAGTTATTTGTTAGTCATAGACGAAGCAAAACACATTCTTAAACACAAGGGAATTGGAAAAGAGTTTGTCACAAACAAATGGTTTGAAAAGGTATTAAATGATCCTTCTTATTCAGAGGATAAAACCATTAAAGCTAACTTCAGAATAGATTACAAAAAGATTCAGATTATAAGCAAGGATATTTCTGTTCGACTTGCACTACCACAGAGTAATAAAAGAGATAATGTCTATGATGAAAATAATGTATGGATAGACACAAAACCTAAAGAAATCATAGACATAGGACAAGAAGACAGTAACACCATTCTGAAATTTCTATTAGAGAATAAAAAGACAGATGAGACAGATAAAAAGACTCATACACACACTCAATACAAGACAAAGCAGGATGCAAATAAACCAGATGAATAAAATACACAACTAAACCTGTAATCTCAAATACATACGACGCTATGAAATTTCTTATATAAAGAAGCAAAAGTAGTTGTTTCTGATATCTTCTTTTTATGTCAATTCTGAGCTTAGGTACTATTCAGGGATCTTATTTTGGTGTCGTTGTTACTGGATATAATTTTTCTGCTTATTCTTAGTTATGATTTTGGTTAGGGTTCATCTATATGCGTATCTAAGTATATACTCCATTTTGTCTGGAGGGAATCGTTTTCTATTTCTCACAAATGACACATCTATTTTCAAAAAATACTAATAACTTGGAAATGTTTATTTCAATTGTTAGGAATGAGTTCTCTATGAATTCATTTAAATACCCATCTCTAAGGCGGATCGACGTGGATAGTTATATTGATTTCCTTTATGGTATGGTTCAACATATGACACCAATAAATGCAGTAACCCAAGGTAATGATGATCAATATGTTGATCCTACGGCTGTCACCCAAGATAATGCGGATCATGATGCTCCACCTATTGCAGACACCCAAGTTGAACAAGGGGTGTCTCCGCAAAGGATAGGTTGTATCGATATACCAGATGAGATATATCCATTAATAAGAGTATCATTTTCGATTCTTATTTATAGATTAATGTATGGCATTGCCGATGATGTTGACTTTATGCCTAATCGCATTCGGGTCAATAAATTAGATGCGTATGTAAAATCATTAAAAGATAGAAATACCCGTTTCCATTCTTTCCAGGTTATTAGTATTCATGCTGGAGTTACACAAATAAATATTCCATTTTTAAATGCAAATCTTTTACAACTTCTAGATGACGGTATGCTTTTTGCTATATTAAGCAATTTTATTAATAAAATAATGGATTTTATTGAACTTCCATTAAATGTCAAACTAGAAACTCTTAAAAAGGATCCTACACTCGGATTAGAAGAGCTATTCTTTTCATTTATTGATTTCTATTTAAGTAAACAGGAGATGGACGAAAATGCTTTACATATTTTTAAAAAACATGAGCTTGAAGAATGCCAGTGGTTTCGGGCATTCAATATTATAGTTGTCTGTTATAGGAATTCAAAAGAAACAAAATGGATCAAAAAGAATTTGGATATATCAGCAATTGCCTCTGCTTGGGGGTTGACAGCACAAGTTCGAACGGTGACACGAGGCGGTAGAGTTCTCAGACCCTTAAAGGGTAAACTTTTTCTAAGTAATGAAGGTGAAATACATTGGATCACCCCGGATAGTGTCATTGATGCTAAATACTAAAGAAGATGTTAAAAATAAGATGTGAAATTGTTGGTAATAGTTAAGTGTTAGGAGAAGTCCTCATATAGCACTTCGTTAAGGGTTAGGAGTTAAGGGGTAGGGTACGTTCGGAACATATTTATTCTATATATACTAAGAACCTAACAGAGATAATCACATATTCAAGGTCGAGTCACTTAACGCAGCGATAGGCTTGAGCTTTAAAGTAGGGCATTTTTGATTTTTTAAATACCCAACTGTCTTAGTATACTGGGCATCCTTTAGATATTATTTATTCAATTATAAATTATTCTATTTTAAATACATCTATTATAGTAATACCCATAATAAATTAGAATTGTAAACTGAAATGAGTAGTTCGATTCATTATAAGACACTTGAATTCTTTCCACCTTTCTTCCTGTGAGGAACCCTTAACATAATTACTATATAATTGCACTAATTCAGACACTTTTTCCTCCCATCTCTTCTTCCTCTTCGTGCAGGGACAAAGGGAATTCAATATTTCAGTCAATTGATTCGATGGAATGGCTATTGTTCTATCTATGTTTAATGTATTGAACAGATTCATATGAATAAATTCATTAATTATGAAAAGCGGATGACCCATATGTTGAAATACTCTTGAATAGATATCAGGAACCAGTTTTACATATGGTAGGGTAGTTATAAAATTATCATGCACAGTATATATTGGTGCTTTTTTTAATAATAATGATTCACTGACTTTCATGGCTATATATGCATCTTTCTGGTGAATAAAGTTAGCACATGCTGCTGCTTGTGTCTTTCGCTTATCCCTAATCGTTGTTGGCACCTGAATTGTGATCCTCCTTCTCTTTTTTGTTAACTTTTCATAAACCGATATGGCTTCTTTTGTAAAACACATGTAGTCCTGCTTTGTTGTAAAATAGGGTATACTATATATTACTGGTTTTCCCATCTCAGAACAAAACCAGCTAATGATTGTTATCAACTTCATTAAATTATCAATATCCGGATATTTATGTGACCAAAAGCTCTTGCATAGTTTAGCTAGTTTATGGCAATCTTTATCGCTTAACAATAGTTTATATGTTTCCCTAAGATCATTTATCATGGTGATAATCGTCTTACCATATATCAAGGGCATGAAGAGTCTTTTCACTAGTTTTCTAGAAAGCTTTGATTCTATAATTGGCATTTTAGAGTGATCCTCGAAATGCATATTTAAATAGTCCAAAAGCTCCTTATGCATGTGCATGTATACGTCTTGTATTTGCCCATCCGGGTGAGGAAGCAGATTCGTTTTCACTGCCATATCAATGTTTAGCAATAAATAACTCATGATCTGATAAGCACTGGAGGAAGCATCTTGAGATATAGCTTCTTCCTTATATTCTTCCATTATCTCGTTCGAGGCACACTGAGACTTCGAAATGAACTGAAAAGGATCACTGGCCCCTTTAACAAAACGAATTAAGGATTCCTCTGAAGAATGGATCAAACTCTTCTTTGACTTAACCCATTCAAGTGCTTTCTCGTAGTTTTTGAATTTTTGATATTTAAAGGCAGCTGATACTTCAAGTATGTCCTTATCCAAGAGTGGGTTATAATCTTGGAGTAGGTTATCATCTTGATTCCCTTTCTCAAAGACTATGAGGCTTCTAGCTAAATCCCGCTCATGAAAATGAAAGATTCCTGATCGATAGATTCTTCCCCTAAAATCCATAAATGCAGGGAGATAAAATACATAACCCTCATATGCGGAGGCTAAACTAATAATGGATTCTTCAAACATAGCCACTTGCATCTCATTAGATAATTGTTGAAAGAGAGAACCTAAGGATGTGACTTTCTTTATTTCATCATTATTGAAATAAGCTAGCCTCAGATGATCATAAGCATCTTTCATATTCACGTATGCTAGTTTTCTTGGCATAAGAATCCCCTCTCTTTCTAATGTGTTCCTATTTCTTTTAATGAACTCCAACATTCTTTTATTAATCTGAAACCCTTGTTTCTGAAGACCATTTAATATAAAGCACATATCTCGTATCTTATTTTCATTTAATTCTATATTGAAATTATTAAGATTATGGGAAGAAATGACCTTAAATCTATTATATAAATCAGCTGTCGGCTCACTTAAGTAACCTCCACACATATCCGATAACATAATATGCCCACTTGTCATCTGTTTCTCTTTGAGTTTCCAATTGACAGGCATACATACCATTGGCAGATTGAGTTTTAATGGAAGATGTGAATATACATCCTTCATAAAATCCTCAATAAGAACATGTGACACTGTCGAATAACACTTATTAGACCCCTTTAACACTCTAACTATACTATCTTCTGAGAAATACCTGTTAATCATTTGGGTTTATCTCTTTTAAAAGTAATTCTAATGGTAAAACGAAAACGAACTCGAAAGCGAAGCCCTTTAAATGGTGCAGGCGAACCGTTTACTAATTGAAAATCATGATATTATTATTCTGATTATTCTATCATGAGATTATTATTATGATTCTTCTAAGCGAGTGGATTATGTGGTTTTACGGATCTTATCTCTAAAGGCTGCCATGTATGTTATGGGTATTTTTTTTTGTATTCATATCATTTATGGATATTAACAACTTGGAACTATTTTGCGTTCTAATACGAGAAGAGTTTTCTACGAGTACTTATAAATATCCTTCACTAAGGGAAATCGACGTGGATACGTATTTAAAGCACCTTCATGACTGTCAGTTCAGGGATAAGGATATAGAAGTAGTTTCAGATATGGGGGAAAACTCTAATTCTTTTATAGAGGACCACGTGGGTCCGACTGCTCCTAAATGAAGTTTTCCTATTGAGATGGTCCCATTACTCCGTGTATCATTATCCACTCTTATCTATAGATTGCAGAGTGGCATTTCCAATGATATAGCTGCCAATGTTCATGCATTTCTACCAAATCGCATACGAGTCCATAAATTAAGTAAAACGATGGATTCAATACATGAAAATAATGAACGTTTCTATTCATTCCAGATTATCACTTTTCATGCAGGAGTCACGCCCATGAACATTGATATTTTAAAAAGAAATATGGAAGAACTACTTAAATACAAAGTTCTTGTTGAGATATCTCATTATTTTATTTCTTTTTTAGTATCCCAGGGTGATGATCCAATCTATCAAAGTGCAATAAAAAGGGATCCTACACGCGGATTAGGGGAGCTATACTTATTATTCATGGATATCTATTTGTTAAATCTTGATCAATTGGTTATAGATATTTTCAATAAAAATAAGCTAGATTTCCGGGGGTATCGGATATTTAATATGGTAATAATATGTTTTAACTCTTCTAAGGAAATAAGGTTATTTAAAAAGGTATTTCCTATTTCAGATATTGCACCACATTGGGGGTTAACTGCTCATATTCGATCCGGGATGCGAGCAGGTAGAGTCCTCAGACCTTTTAATGGTAAACTGTTTCTAAGCATAGAAGGAAAACTGCATTGGGTCAGCCCAGATAGTGTCTTGGATGAGATAAATTAAAAGGGTTCTTTTGTAAATGGATTATGGTGATGGGTTCTTTTTTAGAATATTATAATTGAATAAATAATATCTAAAGGCTGCCCGTTTCATAGAGGGTATCTTACATATTTTACTCTCTGGCCAAGTCTGGAGATAGACCAGGAAAGACATCTTCAAACCTGCCCGCTGACACTAGTACTGAAGACTTACTTGAAAGTGGTACTGGCTAGTGGACTGATGGAGATGGAAATGTCTTCCTCGCGGGATGTGAGACTTAAAGAAGCAGGGGATTACTTATGTCTGGAAATAGCATAGTAGAAGTGCGTCCAGAAGGATATTACAGAAGGAGCGAAAGAAGCTCGACTGATTAGAGAGGAGCGGAAGTCGATCCAAAACTGTCCTCGAAGTCTGCTGCCAACCTTGTTGCCTTAAAGAAAAGGTTTTTCGCTACTCCCTCGGTCCTTAACCTTAAAAGGATGGTCTAAAAGAGTGGGATGCCTAAGGGCTGGCACACGTTCTTTCCCGTCCCGCTATTCCTTGGTCGAGGAATACGGAATATCTGGTGTTACAACCGATTCTCCTATATTAGCTAGTCGAAGATGGTTCTGCATCCTATTCTAAGATAAGACGATAGTAAGGAAGTGAACGGTTGGTTCGAAGAGGGAAGTGGCTAACTAATATAAAGCAAAAGTAAGCAGTAGATCGAGAGAATCTTGCAAGAGTGCTGACCTTGCTGACAATAAACCTGAGGCACCGAATACACACTTAGCTGGGATCGCAATTCCCAACTTTGTCTATGAAGATCAGATCCAATTAGATTAGTGTCTATTATTTATTATGTGTAATACAAATAGATATGACCTCATTGGTAAGTGCTACAAGATATCGTACATCGGAAGCCATGGTTATGGACCCAAATCCATTATTATGGTTAATTGAAATTGAACCTTGTGTAATACCCTAGTATATGATATAGTTTCAAAGTGCTTTAGTTGTTGTGGAATAAGAAGCCTTCGTATCTTAATGCATGTATTTAATTTATTCGGAGCTATTAGAGCGGGATCCACTTTTTGGGGAATATGAGTCGAAGCAATAACAAGAATATTTCTAGTGGAACATCTTTCACAATCCCTGGGGAGATAGTTCACTAATAGACCGAGGGATAAGTAATTCGACTCATTCACATCCAGATCATGAATGTTTGGAATCCATATTATGCAAGGAGACATTGCTTTTGCTAATTCGAATTGAAGGGTGATAGAAAATCGGTCTATTTCCGGCATCATATCCATAGTTAGCACATTCATCATAGTTAGAAGCTCCAGCTCCGTATCAAGGTCACGGTCGATATCGTCACTATCATCAATAAGAAAACCCTTAGGCTTGTTATCCAGGAACTTGTTCAGAAATACTGTAATGAAAGGAACATAGGAGTTTGTCGCTAGGTATTTGACCAAATAGGATCGTCCAGTTCCTATAGAACCTATCACTAAAATACCCCTAGAGAGGGGCTAAGCGGAGCGAAAAAGGTTTTCCATGAAATGGGAAATGAAAACTATTAGCCCCACAGGGGGTTTGTGAATAAGTGATTGTCTGATAATGAGCAAGGAATATCCGTCTTTCTGCTAAACAGGATGTATTGAACTCATAATTCATTAGATACTTTTTATGAATGTCAACTAAGTATCGTAAGTAAATTGCTCCCGGTTGTTCAATCATTTGATAACCGGAGTCATTCTTTGATAAATGATCACTATGAGTCAGACTCAATAGAATTTGATCAATCCTTTTTTCTTCACCCAATCTCTTCGTTATTCTATGAGATAATTTGGTAGAGGGACTAGAAAGAAGGTAGTGGCTTACAAGCTAACTACCCTTCTCTCGGTCATTCTTTCGAGAAGAATACAGGCCCCCGTCCTAAACATGGAAGCTTCCAGACCTCGTACCTGCCAGTATTTTATTGACTTCGGGGCGCTCACGAACTCGCTCTAACGTCCTGTCCGGGTCACAACGGAATGGAACTTGCCTAATGAAATTTCTTTGTTCCAGTGGACAAGGTTCCATCATCTGGCTTCAAACCGCTCCCTCCCGACGGTCGCTCAATCGCACCTTCACTCAACCAGATAGCACAGCTGCACTCTCAGAACCCAGAGATGAGAAGCCAGGCTGCACGTAGCTTCAGTATGGCGAAACAGAGCTATTCATTCTCGTGTTTGTGAATACCAAACCTTTCAATCAATCTGAATGTCTTCTTATCCCCAGTAGGTTTTTTCCTCATGATTAGAGATCCCCAACTTTTGTAGCGGAGAAAGGTCCAGCAACCAAAACCATAAAAGAATCAGATGTTGCATCGGTTGCAAATATTGATCCAGTTGATTCATAGGATTCGGATCTTGAGACTGATGCTTCGGCGAATGAAACGGCTTATGCGTATGCAGAAGGATCGGGATCTCTTGTTTCGGGAGAACCCGGAGCCGTTGGTTCAATAGAAGCTGGATGATATGTTAGTTCGAGAGAAACGATATGTTGGTTAGGAGGAATGCGTTCTTTGCAATCATAGGCTCTGGGACAGATGACTTTACAACAGGGGATTCTTAGGTGTGAATCCCCTATTCGCCTATTCTCTGGCCGTGGGTGTGGGTATCTTCTTCTACTAGTGATCTTCTTGTAATGTAAGGGGCATTGGAGAGAATGTCCTAACCGGGGAGAAGCCCAAAGAAGGGCACTAGGACCCCGATACCATAAAAAATTCTTGCGTGCGGGTAAAAGGGGTCCCTCTCACGTGTAATCTCCCTTCGGCGGTTTGTGTATATAGAGAGAGGGCTTATAGTCGTTATTTCTTTTAAGGACCTAGGGAGGGGAACAGAATGTCAGGATTAGGGGGTCGGGGTCTTTTCCTTTTCTGGAAGTAGAAGCCGGATAGGATATAAATTTCAAAGGCTCAATATGCACGGGGGATTCCCGGGCAAAGAGAAGGGAGGAGGCTTTCTGGATCTACTTACTCTAGGGAAAGCGGAAAGAACCTCTTACGATATAGATATGCCTCGGATTCGATTCCTCTAAGGGAGCTAGCTCACTGAACTCTTCAACTGAGCGAAGTGTTAAACTAAGGTTACAAGTGCGCTTCCTATTCCTAGGATCTAGGGTAACATCCTTTTTGCTAATGGTTCTTTCGAGTCTTCTTTATTTGGCTTAAGGGCAGGAAACTCAGATAAACGCTTGCGACTGACTCAGCAGTAGCTAACCTCTGGGGAAACTCATCCTGACCTAAGGTCCTAGGTAGAATACCTGTCATTTATATGAAATATCGGAAGCAAAGTCTTCTTTTTTCCGGGTTTCCATTATTTTTTTAATGGGTTTATTGATGGCGCGGAAAGTTCCTCACTTAACTTACATGACTTTTATGTGGCGCATTGTGAACTTGAAAACTTCTTTTTCATACTTTTTTACGAAGAAACACAGGGAACACTACGGCTCGCCCTAGTATTCATAAAAGGAGAAGGGCTACGACGACCATAAGAAGAGGGGTTCTTCCAGGGTTGGAAGATGCGGAGTAATAATATTGGTTATAAAGCGTTGTGAAAAACAAAATCCTCTAGTTGAAAAAAAGTATTTTAGCTAGGAGATTAATTGCATTAATGGGAAGAAAAGCAGCAGTGTAGAAGAGGTAATAATTTGTCATCCCAGACGGGTTCGAATCCTACCTCCGCCATAGTGTCAGTGAAAGTAGTTCTTCTGTTTCGAGTAAGTCAAATAGGCAATGGGCCAGGCATTGCAGCTACACTCCGGTGTACAAGCGATCGGTTATTATATTGGTGAAAGACAGGAACTCTTGATACAGAAGAGCTGGCCAAAGACGCAGTGATCTTATTTCCCAAGAGCCAAAGAAATCCATTTCCTTTAGGACAATCAAGTAATAAAAATCGGGGTATTACACTTTCATGTCCCCTATCTATAAGCCAAATGGACCATTTCAGGATAGTATTCCAAGAGAAAAGTAGTCGCTATGTACGCCCCCAGTCCTTTGATTAACACCGGGATTTTTCAATCGGCAAGTGGTGGAATCTACTCCTAAGATTTGAACCAACGGTCTCTCGAGTTTGCGAACTCCGATTATTGTTAAGAGAGAGAGCTCTTATAGAGCGAGTGATACCTCAGTAGACAACCTCCTCTTTAGAGCTCACTTAACCTCTGGGGCAGAACCCTACCTTTAACTTCTGCCTTACCACTTGGCGAGACGCCCAAAATGAAACTACCCGTCGACAAAGATCCTACTTTAAATAGGATTATAGGATTTATTTTTTTCTCGTATTTGACCAACGGCGATGATCCGTAATCCATTTTTCTACCCCTAAATAAGGCGGATTTCACAACCTTTTATAGAAAGGAAAGCAGCTGATGACGTATCGAAATTCGAATAGTTTCTCGTTGTTTCTTTATTTTTGCGTCGAGAAATCCCTCATTAGATAAACAATTTTTCGGATATGCCATTTTAGGTAGGACTATAGAAGTTCCCACGGCATCTCGATGGACAGAACGATTGGTCGAGTTCCTCTCCATCGGGAAGTAACCTTCTTTCTTTTTTTTTTCTTTACTGGGGAGAGGGGCTTTCAAAAGCACCTTTATTTGGGAGATGGTAGAGGTGGGCAGCTAATATAGGGCCCGAACCTGTGCTGTTATGAAGCCGAAGCCCGAGCATATAACATAGAGTAGGTAAGCTCCTCGAGACCCTGCCTCAGGTATAGTTCAGTCAGGAGATGGGGTCCCAATCAAGTAGGCATGATCCCCAAAGATTAGTAGTGAAGGGGCTTATGATTCGATAGGGATAGGAGGGGGGGATGCGGCGGCTAATGGTTGATGGCGAGAACCCGTCTTTGAATGTCTCTGTCCCGAAAGTCATTCCCTAACTACGGTGGAAGCCCCTAAGGCTCTAGTTCACTCAGTAGCTCTTGTTCTGACTCTTTCTTACCTAATAATCTACTTATTGGAATACCCTGTTACACTATTTGGGCTGGAATCAGTAACTCACTCTTATTCGAGGAAATCTTCGACTAAGAGAATCCGTTAAGGAGGTTATTTATAGCTCAGAATGAGCAGAGGTCACGCACTCTTCCTAGCCGAAGGGAAGAAAGGTGCAGTTACGCCCTCTGTAGCTAAGTAGGCAACTAATCTTCCTTGCTTCTGGGCATGAAAAGTACTTTTTTCTGAAATAACCGGGCTACCCTAGCTGCCCGGGTCTCGTGAGCTACATGAAAGACTTAGACAAGGATAGACAAAGAAGTCTGTAACTAATGTTGTGGGCGACCCATCCCTTCCTCCGTGAAGCTGGTGTGGAATCTCCGACCCTCTACCCTGGGAAGTTCCTCATGGCGAGAGGTATTAGTTATGGATTCGATTTCACGTGCAATTGGAGACCTATTCATTAGCAAAGTCTCAAACCTTCGGTAAACTGCATGATAGCGCCCAATAAAAAATAAGGCTTGGAAGCGGCCAGCTGATAGAGACGATCAACATGCGAGACAACACCGAGGAACCCAAACAGTGTGTTTGGCCATCCCTATGCGAAGAGATGCTTAAACAACCGAGACTTTTATCTGCCCCAAAGGGCCTTACTCGGGGATTAACTCCACTACTGAAAAGGGTGGGCTTAGTCCGGAGAAGGCGATGTTAAGCGGGATCTAACTCTTATGTATATGTAGCGATCGATCAAACTGTTAGCCTTTACCGGCGGAATCCCCGACCCATCATTCCCGGACAACAGGGCTACGGGGCCGCCCGAACAGCAAGCTTATTACCAGATTATCTAGGGGATGCGGTGTACCTGACCTTAGTAATGGATTCCCCCCAACCTTAGCACATCGAATTTGAGTCCTATGCCACTTCTACGCCCTTACGCCTCTTCGTATCCTCTCTCCCGATACCCCCCTAAGGGCATCGCTCGTTTAGGGATTTTCTGTCACGAAGCTTTTCCTAACCAGGGTTGACATATAGCTATATGCACCATAGGCGGGTGGTGCTCCTTCGGAGGTTTCGCACAGGTCTAATAATTACTGAGAAGACTCTGGTGTTACGCCTTTAGAGGACTTATTCCCAACCTTATGCCATTGGCATTGATAGAGGCTCAGAGTTCAAAGAATATGATCCGCCGCTAATGATACAATTCTAATAGGATTTTTAACAGATCTTAGCCATTTGGTAAGGAACTCCTCAAATGCAGGATTACGGGTAAATACCGATCATATGCAACCCGGATTTCTATTCTCAACCACTGAAATGGCTGAATCAGAGGATTACAACCCCGTAACTGATCCTTGGCGCCTAACCCCGGTAAATAGTTCTAACTGAACACCTGTCATATGTCCTCGATACACTCTATATAACTTCACTCACGAGGCGTCTCTTTAGAGACCCAAGCACGTGTTAGAATAGTAACCCGGTCTTACAGAGGAGTAACTAATCTGAACTCCAATGAGCGAGTGATGCAATGATTTGTATCACGAACGGAGGGTAGCTCAGCGAGCCGGAAGCCGGGGAAGCCAATCCGATCAGGCTGTTGGTGTTAGAACTAGTTATTAATGGTCTGCTTAATTGGTATCCTTTTCGGTATGCGTTGCGAACACTTTCATTTTTAGCCTCTCATCTTCTCTAGAGAAGCGAAACTCGAACGGATAGAGCAGATGGTCCAACTACATAACTTTTTCTTTTTCATTACTTCCATGGTCGTGCCTCGTGGCACGGCAGCACCCGTACTATTGAAATGGTTCGTCAGTAGAGATGTTCCCACGGGTGCCCCTTCTTCCAATGGTACTCTAATTCCTATTCCTATCCCTTCATTCCCTCTTTTGGTCTATCTACATTCCAGGAAATTCATACGCTCCATGGACGGAGCAAAAAGTGGAGTCTTGCTCAGAGCAAGCCGCCCTACAGACATAATTGGGAGAAGCTCATCCGAAACTAGAGCTAGAAACGCCTCATTTCGTTTCGTTCCCCTTCTGCATTTCATTATTCTTGAATCCAAGAGGGACTTCTCATATTTAGAATCTTTATGCGGTGTGCTCCGTTTACTATTCTTTCGTACTCTATTCTCTTTACCACGCGATAGGTCAGCGAAGCGTGAGCAGGCGCGGAGAAGGAAAGGCCAAATACTTCGGCAAAACGGGAATGAGCAACGACGAAATGACAAGATGAGGTGCCCCGGGCACCCCCATTTAGAAAGAAGGGTTGAAGGTTTTTGGTCTGTAGCTTTCCCCGTCCCCCCTTCGTCGGGTGGTGCTTGTGGGGCCACCGGAGGCAAGGTGCCACCTGAAATCGGGCTTGAAGCTCTCGCCTTACCAACGAGCCGACAGCTGATGGCTGTTGGTCACGACTACTACCAAAAAGCTCCAATGAAGATGAATATTTCACATGGAGGAGTGTGCATCTGTATGTTGGGTGTTCTTCTGTCGTGCGACCCGCCGGCTTATGTTCGACCTGTGGCCCACGCCTCCTATTTGTTCAGGGCGGGCGGCGTGAACTCTGATTAGATCCGGGTATTCAATCCCGCCGCTGAGATGCTCAGTTGACTCTTTAACCTTGATAGGAAGATGGCTGATTCAATAATTCGTGCATAAGGGTAAGTAACTTTGGATGAACTAATGCGAATGGGCTTCGCGCCTCGCTGCTCGGAAACACCCAGTGCTGACCACACTGAGAGACACGAAAGCGCAGGTAACGCCAGTTGGCGAAGTGGCGTTAAGCATCCCTAGCGGTACGAAAATAGAGGTCGTGATGATATCATCTACGTCCGTACCGCTCCTCGTGGAGTAGATCCCGCATCCAACCAAATCTTTGACCAGGGAACGGGGGAATTCCCACTACCGCAGGCGGGCCAGCCGGGCCGTGAGCGCGGTGGGAACGGGCTTCCCAAAAAGCCAGCCCAGGCTGGGGTCAGCATAGAATGAGGGGGATGGCCCTAATGTTGTGTTGGCAAAGCCAACTTCTTGGGTTGCGGGTGGGGAAAAGCGGACGTGGGGACTCGGATCAGGGCGCAGCGTAACTCAGAGAGCCATTCCATTTAGGGCGAGACAGAATGGGCGGGCACGAGCGGTCAGGTGTCCGAGCCGATTGGTCAGACAACGACTACTTCACTTATTCTATTAGCCGCCTATCCCGGAATGGTATGGAATAGAGAGAACGCGAAGCGCTAGCGCTATAGGGTTTTTTGCGGGGGGATAAGCTTGTGAAGAAGCAAGCTTATACCCGCCCCGACCGGCAGCTGCTGGGTCCCCCCATCTCTCCTAAACTTCCCTCGGTCTTCGGCCCGAGCTGTATGAGGCAGAAACTCGTCCCACGTACGGTTCGGGGGCCGAGCCCCACCCCAGCAGTAATGGTGCGGCTTAGGTCAACTAACACAAAGAAGATACAGTTCACTCAACGATTGCCTTTGGGTTCCGAACTCCATATGGGGAAGGAGCGTTGTTGTTTGCGAGGTATCGATCATTTACATGGACCCACTTCTCATTCCATTTGTGGAAATTTTTTGATCTATAAACCGTCCCTAACGAATGATCGGCTCATGTTTGAGCATGATGAATCACTTCGTACCGACCTTTTGCCAAAAAGCTTTCCGGCCTTATATGAGAATGGAAAACAGGAGCATTTTCTGCATCGGTGGATGCAAAATAGGGAACATAATAATTTTTGCTTGACCATGTTCCCAGAAAAAAGATACTTTCGAGAAACGACGAGCACGACTGAAGTGGCTATACATACAAATTCTTTTACGGATCTATATGCTTCGATTGGAACTTCCAGTTCCAGAACAGGCGGCTGGTATACCACCATAATGAAACTTCCTTTTCTTTTTTTTATTCGGATAGGATTTATGTTGGCTTCGTCGGGAGGCTCGCGTAGTTTGTTACGTCAGCTCCAAAAGGATAAGTTGGGGTTTTAGTCTAAAAAGTGAAGTGGAGTTCTAAAATGAAAATTGCATAAATAATAGGGGGGGAATTAGTATAGTAGGACCTTTGATTGCTCCTCGCCTTGATTCACTTAGTGTTTACATTACAAGGTTATGGATCAGATCACATAATGGGCTCTCACATATGTGTATGTATAGATAGAGGCGTAACATCCTCAAATAGAAGGGCTTCCTCACATCCGAAGCAAGGGGCTTATGGGCTCCTATCGGCTTAAAATCACCTCTAGAATCCGGAATCCGGAATCCAAATTCCAGATAATAAAAGAATCATCGGACCCAGAAAAGAGATCTTTTCTTAAGCCACCAAAAAGTAAAGAAAGGCATTCAATGAAAAGCACTCGCCCTACTTCAGTAAAGGCATTGAACCGAACTTCCTTTTCAATCTCCTGTAGCAGCCCTATTAAACCAAGCAATAGAACGTTGTGCGATGGGTTGAACGATCTTTTTTGATGGAAAAAAGTAGACGAGGAGTGGCTTACTCGGTTAAAAGAGTCCTCGCTCGGTATGGCACATAAGTAGTCGGCATTCTAGAAGCAAAGCTTCCGGCCGCTGCTTCCACAGCAAGACAGGAGTCGAAATAAGTGAGTGCTTCAGGTGGATAAGCTTCGACGCTTTCAACCTGGTTTGGATCGTTAGCTCAACTTCGACTTTTTCCACCAGCTCCGCGTTCTTTACAATCAGAAGCTCGATCACTAGGGTAAAAAAAAGGGTGCAACAAGCCCGCCGGGATTTACCTAGAATGATAGAATGAATGGAAGAGCCTTTCATCGAAGATGCGAGAATGCGCTGCTTGAGAGAGGGGCGCCATCAAAGATGTGCCTAATCCCCACAAAACCGGTAACAGGGGAAGGGCATTCTAGCTGACGACTGAGATCACATTAAGTTAAGTGAAAGAGTTTCCTAAAAAAGTCGCGGTGCATCTGAGCAATATGCCTGTTCTGGCTTTTTTAGGGTTAGGGGGAGTGGGTTGAAAGCACAGATAGATTCGTCATGCTGAGTTTCAGCACTCGGTTCGTGAGGGTTGTTCGACTCTTGTCAGTAACTCTGCACTTAGGTCGGCGACGGGACCGAGCTTCAAATTGAGAGTTCCATGTCGATTGTGTCTAGATCTTGACTTCCAATGTTGAGGGTAGAGATATGATCGAGAGTTTTTTTTCCTTCCGAAGAAAGGTTCTTTCATACGAGTTAAGAGAGCCGGTCTTGAAGAAAGGGATAGAAAGTGAAATTGATACCCTATCCCCTGTTCGGCTCCTTTAAGGCTTAGTCAGGGGGGCTTTTTCTCCAAGCCCGATGGAAAACAATTCACTATATCAAAAGGTAAAATACAACAGACTTATCTCGTTACCGGACACCGTTCCGTAACAGTGCTGCGTCAATGCACCCAGAGTGAATTGTGCTCTGAACTCTCCAGCAGTCCAGAGTCCGAGATGCCCCCTCGGATGTCCACCAGATCAGCTCTTCAGTTCTGATCTCTTGTTCTTCACGCGAACGACTCGCTCCAACGTTGTGTTGAGTATATGGAATCTTCCTCCGTTCAGCACCGTCGCAGATATATGAATTGGCAAGCTTGATTTAGCTTAACTCACAAGGATGAGCTTGCCGGCGGCGATTCTTCTCTCCAAGGAATTCTTTGCTCAATGTATATAAGCTCTCTCTTAAGTGTATGTGATTTCGCTCTAAGAATTCGCTCTTACTTCATTGATCGGCTCTCCTATTTATAGGTGTAGTAAACTTGCTCTACAAGCCAAGTTTCTTAATCACAAGAGAGAAAGATACTCTCTTGATAATTCGAAACCTAATAGATTTCGGTTTCCTTTTGCCGATCAATATCCAATCATTTAGATAATGATTAGATTCGATATTTAAGCCGCCTTCACGATTTCCATAACCGCCATTAGGAAATACGCGCTAAGTCCGAACTTGCTGACGAACGGACTTTGTAACTTCAGCACGCGGCACTGTTCCAGACATCTTGTTACGGATTCTGAAACAGACAATCCTTCTTGATAATGTCCATATGTTGTGTCTTCCTTGGCTTCTTCAGTCTTCATGGTCTTCTACGACAGACTCTAATACAGACTCCGTTTTGCCTAAACACCTTGCCACATATACCATGCATATCATTGCATTCACAATCTCCCCCTTTTTGCCAACAAATATGACAAAGGGTCTACTGACACTTACTAAAACAAATGACTAACAGGGAATGGAAATAAAAAGTAGAGTTTAACAAAAAGATAGAAATTTTTAACTAAACAAACTTCAACTCCTCACCAATCTGGAGTAGCTTGTTTCAACACTGCTGGCTCAAATATCTGATAGCTCCTCATCACCATCTGAAGCTCCCCCTTCATCATCCACTGGGTATTCAATATCCCTTAGTAGCATACTGATCTCTTTATGCTCAGCTTTTTCAAGGGCCATGGATGTTTCGAGTGTCTTAAACCTCCTCTTTAGCACAGCAACAGTCCTCTCCTTTACCGACCCGGAGATTCTCTCGGACTTGACCTGTATGCTAGGTAGTCCACGATGCTTCGACAGAGCAATCTGAACCGAAGCTGGAACAGTGACATCCACCTGATGTTTCCCAGCAAATAACTTCCAGTCTATGCCAAAGGACATTGGAGCGGGGGTAAGCATACTAGACTTGCTTCGAATGGACGGGTACTGCTTCACCAGAAGCTCATAAATCATCGAAGGACAGCCAATTGGATGATTTGTCACTGTTGAAGTAGCATGGCTGGCTATCTGTTCGAACACAATCTGACCAAGATCCATTCTCTTCCCCTGAGCTACATGGTAGATGAAGGCCGCAATTTGCTTGCTTATAGTTGTTCTGTGCAGACCAGGGATCCAGTTTCTTATGCATATGCCGTGCAACAGGGCAAACTTTGCTGTTAAGAACTTTGACTCTAAAACTGTTGCATCCCATTTGTTCACCTGACCTTCTGTCAGAGTCCTTCCTACTGTATTCCATGTCCTGATCTCTGGCACAACGTCTGTCTCAGCAATCCCAAAATATTTGTTGATGTCTGCTGGCAGTATGCGGAACTTCTGGCCTCGCACCATGACTACTCCATAGTCTTCGCTCGTCTCATCTCCAAAGTCAGTAGTCACATTAACTATGACTTCTCGCACCAACTGAACATCATATGGCTTTGCCTTTGTCACAGACATCATCAGTCCTGCGTCTTCAATAGCCTTCACCACCTCAGGCACTTCGAACTTCTTTGCTATCAGAACCTTCTCCTGAACTACTTTTCTTTCCTGGAAAATTTTCCACCTATCTGCTGCAGCATCACTGCAGAACCAGATATCATCTTTCGCTTCAACAGCCAGCCTCCTCTTAACATTCTTTCCTTTAACTCCCCCTATCACAGAACTTTATCCTTTCTTCTGTTTCTTGAGTCTATCAGCCAAACTCACTTCATCCTCGTCATCCTCTATAATGACGGTACGAGCATCTTCCCTCACTCTCTGTGCAGCAGCCAATAGTTCTGGCACAGTCATCTGTGAGCCCTTACCACCTCGCTTTCTCTTTGTGCTTTTGACCCCCTCTGTTGTTTGGGACAGTGAGGGCTGCTTCATCTGCTCTGCAACATCATCAATCAGCTTATCCAGATCATCTTCCTCCATGATCTCCTCAGTACTGGCACCAACCACACCTGTCTCAACAGCTTCTGAGACAACCTTCTGACTGCCCTCAGATACGGGTTTCTTCCCCTTAGCAGCTTCCTTCACAATTTGACTAGCCTCTATAGTGGGCTCCACAACACTACTTGATTCAACTACCTTCTCCTTTTTCTTCACCGCCACAGCCTTCTCCTTAACTTTCTCGCTCTTCTCCTTACTCACATCAACATCACCGCTCCTCGGTGCCCCATCAATAACACCCTCAACCACTCCGGTTGGCACAACAACATCATCATTCAAATTAGACGAAGATGGATTGGGATTTACCTCGTCTGTTTTCTTCTTTGGCTGCGGTGGTTTGGGCGCCTTCTTCGCCACTTGCTTCACTCCAGTCTTTGTTTTGATGGCAGCCGGAATGAGTGTGTGCTCAGTCGTCTTCTGAGTTTCTTTGGCAGGCGTCGCGACTTTCGTCGGAGCTTTAGATCCCGACGCCTTAGGAGTTTGGGCTTTCTTGGGAGTCGCCGTGGGTTTCATCGATTGAGAGGCTTTGGAAGCATCGGCGGAGCTCTTGGTGGTGGCGGAGGAGTCTTTGCGGGTGTTCACCATGGTTACAGATGGACGGATTTGGGAGCTAGGGTTTCTGGTGATTGAGGGATTTTGGTTGCTTAGGGTTTGGCGAAACTTCTCCCCCTCAATCAGCGCATATATAGGATTTAGAAACCCCAAATTGCAATTTTGAATTTTGGTAATACGAACAGGCTTTCCAAATTTCGATCTCTTCAACCGCCTCTGCACAAAATCTGGGCCTATCTGCCACGTCACTTTTCTGTTGCAGCCGTAATTATTGCACCGCCATCCTTTATGCCACAGCCAGTCATATCTTACTCCTTCTACACGCCATTTGATTCGAACATATCTTCAGCGAATCTGAGACAATCATACAACTGTCTCTAGTTACCTTGACCAGACTAGTTAAGCTCCTTCTTTTGTATGAGAGCTGGTCAAGGCCTGCTGTGACAGGCTAAGTGTCAACAACACATAGACCCAAGTCGAGTCTAAGTGCTTCGAATTGCGCGTGACCCAGTGGCTTTGTGAAGATATCAGCTAGTTGCTTGTCAGTTGGAACATGTTCCAAGGTAATAACTTTCTTTTCCACTAGCTCTCGAATGAAGTGATGCCTTATGTCGATGTGCTTTGTCCTGGTGTGCTGTACCGGATTCTTTGAAATATTGATGGCGCTCATATTGTCACAATATAAGATCATCCCCCCCCTGAGTCAGGCCATATTCTTCTTTCATCCAGATGAATTGTTGACAGCAGCTTCCTGCAGCAATGTACTCTGCTTCTGCAGTAGATAGTGATATGCAATTCTGCTTTTTGCTGAACCAGGACACCAGATTATTTCCCAAGTAAAAGCATCCTCCAGATGTGCTCTTTCGATCTTCAGCATTACCGGCCCAATCAGCATCACAATATCCCACTAGATGAGAACTTGTGTCTTTAGTGTACCAGAGTCCATAGTCAACTGTTCCAGCGACGTATCTGATGATTCTTTTGACATGTGTCAAGTGACTCTCCTTTGGATTGGCCTGATATCGAGCACATACTCCAACAGAGTAACAGAGATCTGGTCGACTTGCAGTAAGGTAGAGCAAGCTCCCAATCATACTCCTGTATAAGGTCTGGTCCACATTAGCTCCAGCATCGTCTTTAGTAATTTTCACATGTGTTGGAGCAGGGGTTCTCTTGTGGCTGGCATTCTCCAAACCAAACTTATTTATCAGATTCTTTGCATATTTGTTCTGTGAGATGAATATTCCATCAGCTTTCTGTGTCACCTGTAGTCCAAGGAAGTAAGACATCTCTCCCACCATACTCATCTGAAATTCACTCTTCATCTGTTCAACAAACTGTTCTGACAGAGATTTTAGATTAGATCCGAATACTATGTCATCAACATAGATCTGTGCAATGATGAAGTTCTGCTTGTCGCGCTTCACAAAAAGGGTATTGTCGACTCCCCCTCGCACATAGCCATGGGTGATAAGGCATTGTGTCAGACGTTCATACCATGCTCTGGGCGCTTGCTTCAGCCCGTACAATGCCTTTTTGAGACGGTAGACATACTCCGGATGATGTGGATCCTCAAAACCCTTGGGTTGAGCTACATAGACTTCCTCATTGAGTAATCCATTCAGAAAAGCGCTTTTCACATCCATCTGGTAGAGTTCGAACTTCATGTGACATGCAAGAGCAAGTAGTAGTCGCACGGCTTCTAATCTGGCTACTGGAGCAAAGGTCTCATCAAAATCAACTCCTTCAACTTGTGAGTAGCCTTGAGCTGCTAATCTGGCTTTGTTGCGAGTGATATTTCCCTTCTCATCGGTCTTTTTTTTGAATATCCACTTTGTTCCAACAACGTTTACTCCGGGAGGTCGCGGAACGAATTCCCATACATCATTCCGTACGAATTCCCCAAGCTCCTCTTGCATTGCCACGACCCAATATTCATCATGAACTGCTTCTTTAATATTTTTGGGTTCAATGGTTGAAATAAAGCATGATCCAGAAGCTAAGTGTTTGAAATCGATCTGCTTCCCCCGTGAACTTCTAGGAGCATATGGATCTCCAATGACATTGGTGACAGGATGGTTCTTTTGAATGCGAGCAGGAGGTAAACGTCTTGTTGAAGCATCATCTGAGTCATCGTTGTCATTCTGATGATTATTGTCTGAAGCAGGTTCAGAATCAGAGTCGTTGTCATGATGTGTATCGTTGTCCAACAAAGATCCCTTCATCGCTTCGGGCATCTAACTTGTATTTGTAGGTTCGATCATCTAGCACATAGCAGGTGCTACCAAACACATGGAAGTGTTTTACAGATGGTTTCTTTCCTTTCCAGATCTCATAGCATGTCTTCTTTGTTCCAGGTCTGATTGTAACTCTGTTCAGAATGTAGCATGCAGTATACAGAGCTTCGGCCCAAAATATGTTAGATACATTCTTGGCGCGCAGCATTGTTCTGGCCATCTCTTGAAGAGATCTGTTTTTCCTTTCAGCAACGCCATTCTGTTGAGGGGTAACAGCTGCAGAGTACTGATGCAAAATACCCTCCCCCAGACAGAACTCATCAATGTCCTTATTCTCAAATTCCTTACCATGATCACTTCTGATTGTGTCGACAGCAATAGATCTTTCTCGTTGTAGTCTGGTGATCAAGTACTTTACTGCTTCAGCAGTATCTGATTTTTCTCGTAGAAAAGCAACCCAAGTATAACGGGAATAATCATCTACACAGACTAAGATGTACTTCTTACCTCCATAGCTCTCAACTTGAAACGGTCCCATCAGATCCATGTGTAGCAGTTCAAGGACTCTGTTGGTCATGATCGTGTCAATCCGTTTGTGGCTGGCCTTAGTCTGTTTCCCTATCTTGCAATCTCCACAGATTATGTTCACATCTCCCTTGATTTCTGGCATTCGACAATACCTTGATTGGCAATTTGCTTCAGAGCTCTGTGATGAATGTGTCCAAGTCGCTTGTGCCACAAGGTCATCACGTCGTATTTGGACATCAAGCATGATAGGGTAGACTTAGATTGTCCATCGTTCAGTAGATAGCAATTGCTTGTTGATCGATTTCCGGTCATAATGGATTCTCCTTCCGTGTTTAGGACTTGGCAGAGATTTTTGTTGAAGGTCACCTCCAGATCTTCATCACAAAGTTGGCTGACACTTAGTAAGTTCGCATGTAGGCCCTCCACCAAAAATACATCTTTCAGTTGAGGCAGTCCTTTAACAGACAGAACTCCCAGTCCGATTACTTTACCTCTTCCTCCATCTCCAAACGTTACACTGTGCCCTTTGACAGGTTTCACATCAGTTAGATACTTTTCATCTCCTGTCATATGTGCCGAACATGCACTATCGAAGTACCATTGATCCTTATCATGTTTGGCAGTTGCGTTGAAAGCAACATAGCAGTGTAGATTTCTTTCCCAGTAGCTCCTCTTTGGTGGATTCTCATACCTTCTAGGTGGAAAATAGTAGTCTCTTGGTGGCCCGTGAAATCCTCTGAGAGGAGCAGTATACCTCATTGCTGGAGCGGGTTCCCGTCTAGAGGAAGCAAAGTGTCTTTTGGATTGAGTTTGTCGAGATGAGGTCAGTCTTACTCTAGTAGGTTTCTTCAGCCTATATAATTTTAGGAACTCTGAGCAATTCTTTATTGTGTGTCCTTCTTTGTTGCAATGACCACAGAGGCTTTTGGTGTTATGTGGTTTGGCCTCATCTGTAGAAGTGTTAGGCGGGCTATCTGAATTTTTCGCTTTAACAAATACAGGATTACCTGTAACAACTTTTTTTTCATAGCCGAGTCCTGGACAACCTTTCTCTGTTTGCTGGGCTGCTAGAATCTCACCAAGCTTCTTTGTTCCAGAGTTCATCATGCTTATGTTGTTGAGCCGCTTAAGTTCAGTTTTGGCAGCGGAAAGCTCACTCAAGGATTTCGTCAATTCAGTGTTCAGGGCATCCATGGATTTCAGCATGGCATCCTTGTCTTCTTTTAGCTTGATGTTTACTTTCAAAACCTCTTGCCAGCTCTTGTATAGGACTCTGCACTTCTCAGCAATAGATTCATCAGCGATTTCGGAGTCACTTTCACTGTCACTTATATCATCATCTTCAGGTGCAGGTTCTTCAGTTATTGTTGCAATAGGTTCAGAATCCTCAATAATGGCTGTTAGAGCAAGACAGTCAATCTGCTCATCAGGTTCATCCTCTTCTTCATGATTTTATGATTCTGTATCGCTCATGCTTACAACAAAGGACTTCTTCTGTCTCCTTAGATATGTAGGGCATTCTCTTTGAATATGACCATATCCGTCACAGGGCACTGAATATCCTTCTCTTTGTCGACTTTTTGATCTTTCTCGTTCTCAGCTGGTTTAGTCCTTCTAAATCTTCCATCACGCTGATTTTGAGGTGCTGTTTTGGCCTTATCCTTTTGTTCTGGTCGACGTTTGTTCATTCTCGTCATGAATCGATTGATATTTTTGGCAATCAACGCAATTTCATCTTCATCTGAAGCATAGTTTGTTTCACTTTTGAATGCCACATTGCGTGTCTTTTTCTCAGGTGTTTCAGCAAGGAGGTCCGTCTCATATGATCTTAATTATCCCATTAGCTCTTCCAACTTAAAGGTTGCCATATTCCGTGTCTGTGGTAAAGAAACTTTGTGTATGGCAAACTTTGATGTTAACCCCCTTAGCGCCTTCTTGACTAAGGTCTCATTATCGAACGGCTTCCCGAGAGCTTGAGCCTGATTGGCTATCTCCATAATACGGCTATTATACTCATCGATTGACTCTTCGCTCTTCATCTTTAGATTCTCAAACTTAGCCGTGACTTGTTGCAATCTAGCTTCCTTCAAAAGATGTCTGGAGTATGTCCCATGCATCTTTAGCGGATTCACACTCGGAGATAAGTGTGTACACTCCCGGTTCAACAGCTCCGAAAATTGCATTGAGTGCTTTGGCATTAGTTGCTGCAGCTCTTTCTTCTTCAGGAGTCCATGCAGTTTCGGCCTTCACAGAAAGAGGATGCTATTATCCAAAGGTAAGCTACAAGAGATCCCCGGATCTCAATCTCCTTGGAGTCAAACAAATAGGAGAGGAGGATTCTTAAAAGAATGCATGTTAGAAGGGAAGCGGCAGTTTGATCAATCCAAAAAACACTCTATACTGGCAAACGTAAGAAGAAAGCGATAAGGGCTAAGGGCCCAAAACAACACTCAAAAGAGTGTAAATATTAAGGACATCGATCTGTAGCTGACTTCAAATCACATATTCGCCGCCTAACCGGGCTTTTTCTTCTTCTTTTTCTTGGGTGGCTGTTTGTAAGTCGTTTTCTTAGGATTAGCATCTTTCTGTGCAGAGTGCGTCTTACCAAGCGACGCTTTATCAATAGAAGTCTTATTGATACTCTCTTTTGACTTCCGATTATATATATTTTCTTTTTCTTCAGAAGTCAAACTAGCTACTTTTTCCTCTAAATAAGAAATCACTCTGTCTTTCTGAGCGAAATTCTCTTTATGAATCTCATTTAGATTCTGAAGACGCTTCACTTCATATGAAAGTATCCTATTTTCTTGACCAGCGAAGTCTGTTACATCCAATGGTTCAGTGTCAACCCAACGATCATTATCATACACAGGTACCCTCTTGTTACTAACTCTGATTCCAAGGTTCACTAGTGTTTCTTTTTTGATGATGTTCATTTTTTCCCAATCAATTCTGAAGTTAGATTTCACAGGTGTCAGCATTGTTCTAAATATATCTGCGTATTGTGACTCAAACCATTCTTCATTGACCAATGATTTAGCAAGACCCTTGTGCTTAATGATTCTTTCGCCTTCTTGAGTCAAAAGACTATAACTCTTTGGTGCTAAGAAGATACCTTTAGTTACAATGTTTTCTAACTTAAACATACCTAATACTGTTGAAGAGATTTCATCTTCAGGAAGAGGACTGCCAAGAACAACAGAGTCCGTATCCGTGTAGTAACAGTCAGGTCTTGAAATGTATGGATACATATGAATCCGAGCACAAGCTGTGACCGCTGCTGCCAATTGAACGGCGGATATCCTTGGAGGACTCCAGTCAGAGTCGGAGACCTGTCCGGTATTACTCCAGTAAGTAACGATATAGTAATGTTCGCTAAGCTTGTCAGCAAGGATGAAATCACTTTTCTTTGTCAAATGGTTATATCGATCAAGATCGCAGACCTCAGTGATCGTGCATTTAGGGTTAATACCAAATCTACCGTATAGTGAGTTCATGAGTATCTTGTAAATATAGGACATTGCGTCATTACCTGTTCTCTTAGCATCTTGTCTTTTTTCGAATATGGTGGAAACAAAGCTTCCGAAAGGGCTGCTATTCATCTTTTCAAACAAGTAGCCTGAGAGAGGAATGATCCGGTAGCCTATGTCACGTGCATACTTTAACTCTTCGCTATAATACACACCCACGAAATTACCGGTAGGGAAGATTAGAGTTTTCTTATTTGCATCTCTATAGGGTAAGAAAGGTCGAGTAATATTACGAGGACACTCTACATAAGCTTCAATAAATCCATACAAGGAATCTAAATCCTGACCTTCTAAATTACCATGCCAGACGGGCTTACCCCCAGGCATAGGATAGGACTTCATGATATATGGATATAATGAGTTAACGTCGTAATAGTCTAAATTCTCACCATATGGCTTATAAGCATCAGCATGACCACCATAGTAACCACGACGAATGAAAGTGTCTTCGTTCCGATTTGGGATATGGATAGGCCAGTTTATTTGATCGTAATAGTTCGTACGAAAGATTGTGAGAGCTAGCGAAGATAAGGTCAATTTAGTTACGATATCCACTTTGTAGTGAGTCCAATAAATTGATTGAGCTTTTAGCATCACACCACCTAACAGACGAATATCCTGTTTCATATAATCCAACAATTGATCTCGGAGAGTGATCAGATTCGACACTTGCACTTCGTCATGTGGGATGGATCCTTTTGATCCTAATTCAGGACATAGATTTTTTGATAAGTTATTTAGACTACTCGTGAGCAGTGTGTAGGAATCCCTTAGACGGAATAGCAGCATCTTTCCTCGATAGACAGCTAACTCGTATAGCCTATGGTTCCTCATAAGAGGTATGAACGTGTACTTAACACCATGAGTAGCTAAATATTTCAGTAATATAATACCATCGAATCGTGAGAAGTTGTGGAAATATACCGTTTTCATCGATGGATTTTGTCTAACAACAACAGCTAAACGTTCTATAAAGTCGAACAACATCTTATTGCTCCTATCTTCAAAGCTTTCGAATACAATATCCGGATAATCTTCACTGAAATATGTCTCAATGCCATAGCCCGTCTCTGAAGACAGATCATCACCAGGTCTAACCACTAAGAAACCTACTGCGTAAGGAATATGAACATCATTTATGAGTACAGTCTCTGTATCGGCTACAATGAATGGCTGCCTTTGACTTGAACTCGGTTTGATTGCTGTGAGATGCTTTGGATAACGACGCTTACTATGTCCGATTCTTCTAGCTTCTCTAGGAACCACCTTGCTGTCGATGCTTTCCCAGATCTTGTTAGCTATCTCGTCATCGGTGATATTTGGTGTCGCACTATCCAACATATCAGAAAGATAGATTCGAATCAAAATGCTGGGTAGCTCAGCATCATCGTAATCCTCTGCTTTCTGCCTCACAACTTGATCAATCAATGCATAGACTGGCAAATCTTTCCCGTCCTCTCTAAATGGAATTGCTTTCATTATTGTAAAGGGTACTTCTCCGGTAGGTGTCCTCATTACATAACTTATGGTAAACTTACCATAATCAGACTCAGTTGTGTAAGCGTACTTGATTAGTAGTCGCATAACAGCAAATACTATCAGATCACAGTCATTACATTTTAAGAAAGGCATATTCCATTTCATTCTAGGCATTTTAACAAGACCGATACCGATTAAGCATGTTGACTATCATCAAGCCTACCACCCTACCCGAAAGCATTCTATCTATCCGAAAGCCTACCATCGACACTGACTCAATGCAAAGGAAAGAGAGTCATTATTTAAGCCATGCTAGCATTCGTTCCGAGTCGACAATAGGAAGAAGAGCGGATTCAAGGTTAGCAAGAAGAGCTTCTTTTTCCTCCCCTAGAGAATTCACTCTCTGGAAGTAAGATAGCAGCTAAGACCGTTTCTTCCGCATCAACAACTGGCTTTCCATTCCTAAAGAAAGTGTAATAAGTAAAGCTGGACCTTCTCCCTTCATGACAACCAAAAGAGAGAAGCCACCCGCGATACACCTACTATATGATCGTCGAATCACTGCCTTGTTCACTGAAATGCGAGAATCTCTTTTGAAGTTTAGAGCAAGCCCCCTCCCTATTGTTATACCGTTCGTGCCCCATACCCTTTTGTCTGACCTGGTATTCAAATTCAAGTAGCTAGGGCTAGGTAGGGAGACATGGCTAAGGCAGAACTGAAAGTCTTCTCTACTTAACTCCGCTACTAGTTCTATTTTCACTAAGCCGAATCAGAGGAGGAAGGATTTGCTGCTTTCTTACTCTTATTCCGTCACATCGAGGGAGTGCTCACTAATCGAAAATCTCCTTACGATCTCTCTTCGATTATTCAATTGATAGTTAGCGCTCCGTGGGACTGCTTGTTCGTGAGGTGGATGCTGGCTGACGAGGTATACCCAGGAAAGGACTATTCCCACTAACTAGCGCTTCGCCTCTTCTTATGCCTCTCGGGAGGAAGATTCTTGCTACTCCCATGTGCTGCTACCTAAGAGAAGATAGCGACTATCAGCTTACTACTGGAGCGTAATAGTAGAATCGCTAGCCTGCTTCACCCCTCTCGCTAACTTACTACCTCCGGCAGAAAAAAAAGGGCTATCTGTCAGGCAAGAAATCCACATTGACCGACAAGAATGTCTCAACCCAGTCTAGAATCGTCGATTTTGGCCTGATCTTCTGATTGACAACCAGCCTGACTTTCTAAGCTTAGGGAATGGTCTTATCTGGCTTTAGACTCCTCTCAACGACACAAGGGACAAGGTTATGAAAAAGTTTGCCTAAGAAGCTGAAGGCCCCATGCCGCAGCGCTAAAAGCCTTTCGACTCACCCCACTTTAGCAAATTACATAAAGTCTTGTTGAACGCCTCAGCAAGGCCATTGGCAGCAGCATTATACATGGAAGAATTCTGTTGCTTGAAACCAAACTTCTCAGTTTATTCATAAAGCTATCATAGAAGGGCTTCCCATTGTCAATTATGATATATCGAGGGACTCCATAGCGATAAAGGATTTTCAATAGATAACTTTTTACATGTAGCATCTAAGACGTATGCTTTATGTGTCCGTACATGCATGGGACTCAATCTAATTAATAGCCAATTCATCTTAGGAATAACAGAGGATACCAGGCGCGAAGGCTGCCTAAGCCCTTCCCTGTAGCGTAACCGAACCCACTGATTAGTTGGACTCACTCGTTTCAAACAAAAAAGAATTTGATAGAAGAAATAATAAGGTTTTTCAATAATAAAAGCAACAGATTCCATAGCTGCGGAGGCGGGAAAAGAGACCTTTGAAAGAGCTTCTCCATCGGGTGACTTCACTCCTTTTGAGCTAACAGCAGCGGATGACATAGCAGCTCCCATTTCTATTCTATATACGCTAATATCTGTTTGTGATGAAATCGACTCTCACTTCTCACCCCCCAGACAGTCTTTCTTTTTATTGAACGTAGGGCAGTTCGTTTCAAATAGATCAAGGTCGAAATCAGACATTAGATCTGGTGAAAACTACACTTGCATTCCTTCATTGATGTGATGGTTTCTCGTTTCTGGGGAATCAGGTGCGGCAGAACCCATAATTACCTGCCACTATAGGAAGTGATGTTCCCAGGCTGAATCGGGTCTCTCCCTAGGGTCGATTGTCCGTCTAGTGAGTTAGCGCTGAGACTTTCTCTCCCACCAGTCAAGTCATGGTTAAAATCAATGATATCTGTAAAGTTATACTCGCTACTAAAGAAAGAAGGTACGGTCGAAGCGAAGGAGTCACAAACCTTCAACTCATCGAGGAAAATCTTCTCTTTCGATTCTATTTGCTCTTGACGTAGTGGCTACCACCAATTTCTCTAAGACTAAGGACCGATAGACGAGACGAATGCGCCCCGTGATGTGATTAAGAGAAACGGATCTTCTTATCTTAGTCCCAGATTATATTAACTAACTGAGTCTGGAAACTAAGCGCTTCAACCGATGTCTTCACACTCCATCCCCGTATCGGAGACCTTCTTTCGTCTACCCTTTCCTGGGACTCCCTCTCAGGTCGATCTGGTTCACTCGTTGCATCAGACCTTCCCTCAACAGTTTAACAAACAAATCTTCAAATAGCTGATGTCGGGTAAGATTTTCAGTCTACCAGCTCATCTTATACCTACCGACCGAGTTTGGGTTTAGGGAGCTCCGACTTCTCCTTGTCGTTCTAGTGCGGGTTTGAGCTCATATTCTTTCATTTCTCAATAGGACACGTTCGGTCCCTTTCCGCTTCATTGCCTTTCTCAACTCAACTCTCGTGGCACTGGCCGTAACATCAAGATCTGAAACTCGAATAAGGTGGAAGGCGCACTTCCCTCTTGAATTGCGTTTGCGGGGCTTCTTGCCTCGGCATCTGTCTTGTCCGTCTGAATGATGTCCCAATGGAATGGTTTGCTCTGCCTAAGGTCGAGTTACTTTCTCTTGTTTTGACTTGAACGCACGTGACTTACTTGCCCGAAAGAGTGCTTGAACATAACTACGATTTTCTCATAACGAGGGGGTTAGCCTATGAATACAATTAGCAAGGGGGAAAGGTAAGCTTGCTGTAGCCCCATTTTAGTAGACTAGACTTGGTAAGCCTAAGCTATTTAAGTAGGCTCCCGAGAAGGGCAGGCTCGCTGCTTCGCCAGAAGCGACGAAGGGGAGAGTGGCCGAGTGGTCAAAAGCGGCAGACTGTAAATCTGTTGAAGTTCTTCTACGTAGGTTCGAATCCTGCCTCTCCCACTTGTTTGTTGTTGACTTCTGAGAAGAGAAAGGAGGCATTCGTCAGCGTAGGAAGGAAAACTGAGCGGAGCTCTTTCTTTTTTGCCGTGAAGTGAAATTGTATCGTATGTTAGTTAGAGAGGTTGGCGAACTACTACGATCTATAGATTCTCCATCTATATCCAATCCCAAAGAGAATAGAAGCGAGTTGCTTCCGGCTTGGCTTGTAGTCGTAGTCTTTTAGCTTATGTAGTGGTCAGCCTTCCCACATGCACGCGCCCGACAGACTGCCTCCTTGGTTCGGAACGAAGCCAATACATACGATAGGCGAAGGAAAGCCCCCCAATAGCGCCTGGGGAAGGCAAGTTTGATCGAGGATTGGATTGGAGAGGAGAGGTGGAAGAAAAGGCTCGGGATGGATTTAGGAGTCTTTGTGCGAGCCGTATGCGGTGAGAGTCGCACGTACGGTAACGAGGGGGGTTCGCGTCTATACGTGTAGTGTGGTGGTTGGGCCTACCCACCCTATTTGTTCCATGATCTATGGGTCTACTGGAGCTACCCACTTCGATCAATTAGCCAAGATTTTGACCGGATACGAAATCACTGGTGCTCGATCTAGTGGTATTTTTATGGGGATTCTATTTATCGCTGTAGGATTCCTATTCAAGATCACTGCGGTTCCTTTTCGGGCGGCTGTAGGACGGACGGCCGCCTATAGGTGGTAGGGTAGGGTGGGTGGTACCGCTCTGCGGCCAATCTTCCCTCTAACGCGGGCCGGGCTTAGAGCGCGCGAAACTCATCACTACCTTGTAAGGGCGTTGAGACCATAGCATGTTAAACGAAAGCGCCGCTTTCTCTGTAGTGTTGTCACACAGCTGCCCACCTAGAAGAGCTACTCGCTCTGTAGTGTTGTCACACAAGATAAGCACGCCGCCCGCCTGCTGGCCGGGCGAATCGAAGTTCTCTTCCGGTCAACTGTCCACCCAGTCAAGTGCAAAAACACAGTAGAATCACGCAACGCACACTGCTGGTGTGCTTCCTGCCCGCGAGGAAAGAAGAGCGACAAGGTTAAGTTCTGATTTGACTGTTTGCAGCATGGGAGCGGATTACCCCAAAAATCCCTGGGAACAATGAAAAAAAAAGATATCTCGGTAACGAAAACTATAGGGGGCTGTATTGGCGAGATCCAACGGTGAACAGCTGCCCAAAAGAAAAACCGCCTGGAAGTCCGAGGACCTTTAGTACCGTACCCTACCCCCGACTGCCTTCGCGCCAAGCAAGACCGCCCTTGTCCCTTTCCTTTCTCCATTCCGCCTCCTTCCTTCTTAGCTTTGTTCCAAATAGAGTCTAAGGCAAAGCTAAAGTGGTTCGTATGCCTACTTTACCTACGAAAGGGAACGCACTTTGTTTCGTTTCCGGGTTTATGGATTGGATTCCGTCAGTGTCACGACATAATCAAAAGGAAGGGAAGGAGTGAGGCTTTGGTTACCGGCGAACGCTTCCAAAGGCGACCCTCTCGAGTTTCCGGCTCTTTCCTAGATTGAAGTAGCCTTTCGTCGCCCTACTGAAGTACCAAAGGTTCGCTCCCCCCGATGACTCAAAAATGAGTTTGCGCTTGACTTGAATTGAAGTGATGAGGTCGCAAAAAGAGGGAAGTAGGGCTCCTATTGACTAAGGCTGGAAAGAATGCCCGCCAAGTTCAGATAAGGTAAGAATGTTTCCCCCAACCATTAAAGGAAAGGCTCCACGAAGGGAGGGAGATGCGGCGGGGGAAGGAAAACGCTTTTGGGGATCGAGATTCGTTTTTCATCGAAAACGAAGAAGGCCGAGGATGGCCTACGGTGCATGTTATCTGAAGGGAACAAGCAAGCTTTTTCGACCGCGGTGCTATATTGCCGGGCCCTCTCCTCGTTCCACCCGCAGGCCTATTAGGATAGCAGCCTTCGGGTTTTGCCTGCCCTTTTAATATAGAATTCCGGCTCGGCCCGGGAAAGCGCTGGCAACAACAGAAAGGAAGGGGTCCATGTAGCTGCTGCGCCCGCCCCCTTCTTAGTAAATGGGGCAGCAGGTTCGGCATCTACTACAAAAGAAAAGAGAGAATCCACTTCAGATAACCGCGCCTCTGCTAGGCAGCGTGTGGAATGGCCGAGAGCGGACCTTTTTGGATATATAATCCAAGTCGAGAGTGGAGTTACGGGAACAGACAGCCGTATGATGGAAAACGACTTTCACGTTCGGTTCAGAGAGCACTTTTTTCGTTGAGAATTCCGCTTTCCCTTTCGTGTGAATTCCCCAGCGGCTAATTAAAAAAAACTTTTTTGGCCCTATCTATTCCATCTCTCGAGCCCCGAAGAAACCCCCCCTTCGGACTCCATATCTCTTTTGACTCTATATATGTGGGCACCTGATATCTATGAGGGTTCACCCACCCCGGTTACAGCATTCCTTTCTATTGCGCCTAAAATTTCTATTTCTGCTAATATTTCACGTGTTTCTATTTATGGTTCCTATGGAGCTACATTGCAACAAATCTTCTTTTTCTGCAGCATTGCTTCTATGATCTTAGGAGCACTGGCCGCCATGGCCCAAACGAAAGTAAAAAGACCTCTAGCTCATAGTTCAATTGGACATGTAGGTTATATTCGTACTGGTTTATCATGTGGAACCATAGAAGGAATTCAATCACTACTAATTGGTATCTTTATTTATGCATCAATGACGATAAATGCATTCGCCATAGTTTCAGCATTACGGCAAACCCGTGTCAAATATATAGCGGATTTGGGCGCTCTAGCCAAAACGAATCCTATTTCGGCTATTACCTTCTCAATTACTATGTTCTCATACGCAGGAATACCCCCGTTAGCCGGCTTTTGTAGCAAATTCTATTTGTTCTTCGCCGCTTTGGGTTGTGGGGCTTACTTCCTAGCCCCAGTGGGAGTAGTGACTAGCGTTATAGGTTGTTGGGCGGCCGGACGGTTTCCACGAGTAAGTAAGGGGGACCGAAGGCAGTTCTCTGTGCACCGGACACGTAGCTTACCGAATCAGTTGCGACACGGATGGGAATGCATGCTACGAAAGATAGGGTCGAGTCTGAGACATCAATCGTCTACTCAATATCCTTGTACGAGTCCACAATCACTACACGAGATGAACCTTGGTTTGGTGAATTAAAGTTGGCATTAGGTGTAATAGGACTCCCAGTTACTGCGCGCGATCGTATACTGAGATGCTCCCCGCCGGTTGTTGGAACGACGCGAGCCGGGCCGGGCCTCGATTCAGAAAGATGAAGGGCCAAAAACTCAAAAAAGGGGTTACAAATTCCCCATCTCATTGGGGGCGGAAAAAAATCGACATCTCGATGTGATACAGCCTTTTCTATTTTTGTTGGGAAAAAACGGCGAAGTCCATCCGAACCGTCCAATGAAGAATAAGAGGAGAGCAAAGCGCCAATGGCGCGCGAAGCACATGCGGAACGGGCACGGAGAAAAAAGAGTGTGGAGGAGAAGCAGCCGAGCTCATTCCCTTCGCTTCCTGGGCCCAAAGCAGTGCAGTATTTCCTGGCCAAATCCAGGATTTGGGGCTTATTGCTACGCTACTTAACTATAAAAAAGAATAGATTTCGTTCAACGTTTGATTCAAAGAACTGCGCTTAGCCCCCCCGCTCATGAAAAGGCTCTGCTGCAATGGATGGCAGAGGGTCCGTAGTACCTGAAGCACTGGAGTGATCCAGTAGCCGGGAAGGGGCCTAGAAGTGCCTACTACTACACCACATACTACACTTGGCTCTACACATTTACAGAGCTAACCCCTGTCCAGTGCCTGGCAGAGCTCAGGGGGCTTCAATCCTTACTCCTTATCCCCATCTTCGCCCAGGCTAACAGGGCCTTACTTATTCAGGGGGGGAGAGTAAGATCCTTGGCTCCTCTTCATTCTCAACAGGGTTCCAAACCTTTCTTCAACATAGGTGACAACGAGCGGGGCAGAGATGGAAGAGATCGAACACGGGAATAAGAAGCAAGCTTGCCTTCCTTTTATTATTATTATTATTTTTGATAGAGGGGGATGGAGAAAGTGGACAAAAGAGACTCGCATTTCCCATCGAACAAATACGGGAAAAGAATCATATTGAAAAAGCTCCTAACCCAACCCCTTACTTCGTAGAGCCGTGTATTGTAAGTGATCCGAACCTGCCCGGAGCGAGCCTCCCATAGAGGCAAGTGAAGTTGGTGAGCCGTATGATGGGCAACTATCTCCTGCGGTTCGGAGAGGACTCAGCTGTTAGTTAGTACCCCCGTGGTTTCGGGGTGGACCCTTTCACTCTATTTTATTATATACGCTTAGCGAAAAGAATGTTTTTTGATACACCTAGGACATGGATTCTATATGAACCAATGGATCGTGACAAGTCGTTACTACTAGCAATGACTTCCTCTTTCATTACTTCATCCTTTCCATATCCCTCTCCCTTGTTCTCAGTTACTCATCAAATGGCACTCAGTTCATATCTTTAAGTTCGATCATTGACAAGGTTCAAAGAAAGGGTGGGTGTCAGTTAGAAAGGTTCTTTCTTACAATGTTCGTTCAATCAAGCAGCATTCTTCTTTTTCTTAAAAAAAGGAGATGGTGCGGCGTTCAGAACCAGCCTAGAAGTGAAAAGAAGAAGTAAGGAAATGAGACGACTCTTTCTGGAACTATATCATAAACAGATCTTCCCCTCCACACCAATCACGAGTTTTTCTCCATTCCTCTCGTATATCGTCGTAACACCCTTAATGCTAGGTTTTGAAAAAGACTTTTCATGTCATTTCCATTTAGGTCCGATTCGGATCCCCCCGTTGTTTCCTTTTCCTCCCGCACCTTTTCCTCGAAATGATAAAGAAGATGGTACACTCGAATTGTATTATTTAAGTGCTTATTGCTTGCCAAAGATCCTACTTCGAAAATTGGTGAGTCACCGGATTATTCAAATAAGTCGTGTTTTCCGTGGTTTTCCCATCTTACAACTTCTGTACCAATTCGGTCGATCCGGAATGAATCGGTTAACCATTCCATTAGGGAGCCCGGTATTGACTCTTCTGTGTGGTATTCATTCTCGTTCGGCTCTTGGAATCACATCCAGCAGTGGTTGGAACAGCTCGCAAAATCCAAGCACTTCACCTACTTCATTGCCCCCAACCGTTTCTCGTACCTCTATTGAAACTGAATGGTTTCATGTTCCTTCATCGATTGGTTATTCTTCTCCGTTCGTATCTCTTTTTCCAATTTCGGTCTCGATTAGTTCACAAGATTGAAAAAGGAGCGCGCCCTGATTTACCAGAGCTAGTAGGATAAGTTTTCCCCACGCATGACATCATCCCAGGAATTGTAGAAAAGAGCTTTATTTATCCATTTGAGCCCGTTCGAAAAAAGAAAATATTGGTTGCGATTGGCCGGCTTTTATTAGAAAAAGTATCCTTTTCCATCTTCTTTCTTTTTATGTTTTTACCACAGGGGAGAAAAGAAGAAAGGAAGACGACTCGCTTGTGTGCCCGGGGAGCTGAATTTTCTTTTTCCGTTTAACTTGTGACTCAGGGATTTGCTTTCACGAATCCTGTAACACTTAAATTATACCTTTCCTAACTATTTGCAAATGCAGCTCGGCTAGCCTATCCCTAAGTCAGAGGCATGCTTCACGCATATTTTACGTATTTACTATATATGTGTCCCACGGTAATAGAATAAACAAGTACGCCTTTTAGGGCTCTAAACAAGGAATGTATTTTCATTTTGTCGCTACCCATCGATAAAGACAGACTTTTGACTTCGGTTAGGTAAGTAGTTGAGAAGAGTGGATCTACTCTTTGGTTACTTCCTCAACTGGTTACATCAGAAATGGCTTATGAGAGATGCTTGTTCGTATCAATCGTTCGAACGAGTTACATCGACAGTCTCCTAAGAGCAACTCATGTAGCATTGGCTTAGGCATAGAACCCGAGTGCTACTGCCTCACTCTATAGTATAGAAAGAAAAAAAAGTAAGGAATATTACACATCCAATGGTGAAAGACTGGAATGACTTCTCCTATGCTTTAATGTCGAATCATAAATGCAACTTCCCGCCGACATAGATGAGAAAAGTAGGATTCTTTGATCGAGTTAGTAGCTATTTCATGTCTGGAAGCTAGGAGTTCTAAGTAGTTCTCATGCACAGGCAGGAGAAGCTAGTGATCCGCAGGATGGCCACACGCTCCGTTCCTTTGATCCATTGTTGATCCTTTCAGTCGTTTCTTCGCTTGTTGATCGTATGTTTGATCGCTACGACAGCGCCATCTCTTCTTTCGGACTGGTTTAGGTAGGGCTTAAGCATGAAGGTATTTAAGTCAGATGCTTTCCTTTCTCTTCTGTCTTGCGGGAAGGAAGATTCACCCGCGGGTATCTGAGATCTTATACCTGATAATCATAAGAAACTTCCTCTTTGGCTTTGAAGCTAAGCTACTGCTACCTTTCAATCAAAAGCTGCTACAACGCGTGGTTGCTATTAGCTTCTTTTTTTACTTGAAGCATAGGCATGGGCACAGGTTCGTTCCTTCGGCGGCAGGAAAAGCAGTTGACTTCGTTGACCCGGATTGAAGCAAACACGCAATACACACGGAGGTGGGAACCGCAGTATAGTATATATACGTCAAGGCCGACCGACTTTTTAAAAAACTTAAGATTAAGTTGACTCCATTGATGCATTAATGACCCAGTCAAAGGTAAAAGCACTATCTCGCCCATATACGAATAAAAAACCACTTTCAATCAATACAGATTGAGATTGAGAATACGTTTTCCTTTGGACGGATCCAGTTCCCATTCGGGAGTCAAAGCTTGACTAATAAGGGCTACCCGCTCTCGTCGTCGAACGCTTCTCAGTCAAACGCGGATGTTCTCTCTTAAGATAATAGGAAGTAGGTTGGCCGACAGGATGCCGCGCTGCTTGCTCAGTCACTCTTCCTCGACGCCCGGGCTGTGAACTCGCGAAGGTGAAGACTCCGGTGCTGCAGACTTTCGTATGCTGTTGATGTTCACAGTTTAGTAAGTGGCTGACTTCTTATCCGAATAGAAGAAATTGGGGCTTGTTCTTCGCCCTTTCCTTATCGCTTCTTGTAGTTCACCATGTCTTAATATGAATGAGCGGCGCGCTCATCCGTAGTGCAGTCTTCTGCATATGAATTCACTGGCTCGCTTCAATTTCATTTCACTAAGTAGTAGTCCTTCGTGTGACAGCGCGAGATACCTATTCGATCCCGGGTTAGCGATTAAGACAGGTATTCACTCTTTCTGAGCCATCTATGCAACTGTCGTCCTAGATCTTGGATTTGAAAGAGAAGCTGCTCGCGCCTCAGAGCTCTCAGCGGGCTATTCCAAACCAGCCTGCCTCATAATATGCCTGACATTTCGCGTCCCACATACTGGTTTCTTGGCCGAATCATCCATAGTGTATCGACTGCTATCTCCCCGAGCTCTCCTCTGACCGACATGAAAGACCATCCAATTTCCGATTGTGGAAAGGCTTTGCCAACCCAATCAGTTCAGTTAGGAAACACCCCCTATAGAGGCAGACAAGCAACCGTTGTTTCCGGAGTCTTATTCCATGTAGAGTATGTGTATACAAGACACAGATGGAAAATGACTAATTCAGCCAGCATAGGCAGAGTGAAAGAAGGCGGACTCTGGGCGAGAGGCCTCTCGGAAAGATTGTGGAGTCCAAGGCGATCAGGACGATGTAGATATTCCGACATGATGTGGGAAATAACAGAACAGTAGGAAGAGCGGCAGTGAGAGAAGGTGATGAAGGGTCAAGAGAAGAAGAAATAACATTCCACGCTGCGAGGCATCGTTGATAACGATAACACCGCCCGTTGTACAGTTGCTTTAGCCCAATCCTCTTTGCTGGAATAACTTGGAAATGCCGGAATGATGCTATGCTAGGGTATCCCGAGCGAGTCAGCTAAAGAGAGACGGAAATCTCAGTACTATTCTGGCCAGCGTATGCTTGTTGAATTGAAGGCATACTTTTCTGCTTCAAATAGAAAGAGATTGGTTTAATCTCCTCGCCTTCCACAAAAGCATTCTTTCATCTTCTTCCTTGAGCAATTGAGGAAGCGAAGCGGGATGCTTGTCTTGCCTCGAGCCCATAAGAATAGAATAAGAGAAGTACAAGTTGTTCTTTCCCTACAGATAAGAGAAGAGAAGTACAAAAGGAAATGAATGCTAGGATGGTGCTCATCTGCTTAAAACTAGGCTAGGAAAAGGGACTAACTCCACTCGGATGAGAGAGCTTCCTACTCTAGTTCTTGAGTCTAGGTTGAAAGGCCCCACCCCTTCGGATTCCATCTCTCTTTTGACTCTATAGGAGCATTTCCTCAATCTCTTACAGAAAGAGGAGCTCGAAACCTTGCAACTATAGTATAGGATCTCTCTCTTATAGAGAATAAACATAGGGGGGAAAGAGAACTACTATTGAAAGAAGTCTACAACCTTACTAATAACTAAGAAAGGTGCTTTCCTTTACTAATGCATCCTCTCATTCTCAAAGTAGTAGTCTCCGTTCCGCTATTCCAGCTTCTGGTAAAAAAGTCCACCTACCATAGCAAAAAAGGACAATCCTACAGATGGAGCCGCTGCTTTATTTAAACAGCTAAGATAACGTCTAAGACCGTCTCTTCTTTTCCTTCCCTCTTTCCGGAAACTTTTGCTTCTAATGCTACGGAACCAGCTTTCCCCAAAAAGAAATTAATGTGTAGGAACCTTCCCGCATTTGAAGACAGACTAATGTTTAACACCCCCAGCTTTCATAGAGATGTTTTATTCTCTGACCGCCGGGGATTACCCAAATATCGATGAATAACCGTGAAGTTCGACAATCTTTTGAGGGATGGGAGTCGACTGACTGACAAGGAACTGACAAAAGGGGGAGTGAAACCATTCGACGGAGTTGGAAAGGGAAAAAAGAAGAAAAAGGTTGGTATCACCCGCGTCCGGGGATTTCGGATTTATATCTTTTACTACTTCCTGTTGGAAGGAGTTTCCAAGCTTTATACGCTAATTGATATATAAATGTATTGGGCTTTGGTAAAGAATGTCTCCTAACTGGTATGACTTATTAGGAAGGGCTCCTCCTACATTAAAGTTGTTCTACTTGTTAGTGTTTAAAGCCTTGTTAGTTAACAGTTGCCAAAGCGGGTGTTACATTGGTAGCTAAGTAGGAAGCAGTCAATGCACTAAGCGGTAAACCGAATCCCCTATTAACGCCTTTATCCCTTACTTATAGTAAAGAACCCGTATTTTCATTCTTGTTAGCGGTAAGCTCCTATTGCAGAGGAGTTAAATAGGATTCCCTAAAAGGAAAAACCTCCGGATACTACGAATGAGCCTATTCACCTTTTGATTCCCGGGCTAGCCTACTTGAATGTATGATCCGTGACCTTATTGTCTTACTTGCTATTCCTTCACTTACTACTTTCTAATTAGCCTATTAGTCTAATAGCTGTTTATGAACCTCTATCGGGTCTTATGAGCAAAGTCTGGGATGTCGTATCCACCTCTTCTGACTGGGAATAACAAGCCTAGGTGAGCAAGAGGAGCTGAAAGAAAGGGCCTAAAGGCGCCTGCCCTAGTCGGGTAGGACGAGTGTTACCGCATCAAGGCACATATGTTGAATGAATTGGTAACTCATCCGCTTTAAACTGCTTATGTTGCTTTAGTCTCGGAAGTCTTACCTTAGCTGGGGAACTCACTTTGCTTAATTTGTAGTTCTTGTTTGAGACGGCTACAATTACCAAGCTAGCAGGTAAAGCATTCAAATACGATTCCTTTTACCGGAGTCTTCTATGAATACTATCCTTGCATAAGCCATTTTACCTGTAAGCCAGCCCTTAAGAGGAGACGTTCAACAGCAAAAGTCTACATGCCTTTGACTAAAGGATGCCTAATCCGCAGTGGATTCCTAAGATTCAGAATGCAGGTTCGCAGCTAAGCAAGATCAGATGCCTTATTTGAATCTGACTTATTCTATCTCATATAGATGCAAAAGCATGAAATCCCGGATCACTGATGGTATCTCACCAGTCTCAGAAAGCCCTCTCTTAGCCATCAGGTCAAGCCTTTCAGCGATCAACTAAAGAAACCGAATCCGTAAAGACCTCTTTCCTAAACTTAGAATACGAAGTGAGGGAAAAGGAGGGGGTGTGGTGGTACCAAAAGTACTCCTTGCTGAAGATTCGACTTTCGAAGACGGGACCTTACAGCTCATGTTGAGGAAATAGATATGGATTGGTTTACAAAGCTCCGCTACATCGCCTTTAAATAGGTGTTAGATGACTTAAATACCCATTTCTAAGAGGTTGAGTTTGCTACTCCGGCGGTTATCAGACTTCCCTACTTATAGTAGTATCTTTGTAATAGTTAAAGAGTTCTTTGTTATGTATACGGGTTTGAAATGGTTTTATCAGATTAATATGAATAAATTCATTTATTATTCTAAGTGGATGCCCCTTCTTTCTCTTCTGGCGATCAACCGCTAATCAATTACTATTTATTCTTTTTTATTTGCGTTTCGTTCTTTCTGTCGAGATTTTATTCTCTATTGCCTAGCCGCTTTTATGATAGTGTCTTAGCCTCCTATTTAGGAGCCGAAAGCGGAAATCTTCCTTTCTATAGGATGGGTGTCTAAGGTGGAGGGTGAGCGTTTCTTCTCTTCTTTTAGCTACGGATTACAGAGTTCTCTTGAATTCTCTTATCTTAATAGTAGAGTCAAGTAACATAGATGAGAGTGGGTGAATCCAGGGATGAAAGACCCATCTCACGGCCTTGTGTAACAACCCTCTGCTCCTGATACCTTTAAGGTCCATCACGAGCTTCTAAGAGCCTTTCCTGAGTCCGGTTATATAAAATCTTAAGTAAAGTGAAGTCAAATCAATGAAGCGAACAGCCCAACCTCTTTGTTTGAAGCTTTGCCAGGAAACTTCTACTTGTTGAAGCTTTGCTTCCCCTAATTCCAAAACACAACAATCGACTTGCTACTAAAGTCTAGTAAAAAGCTTCTCTTTGATAGCGGTCATAGGGGGTTCAGAAAGGATCTGATCGTAGATAGAGACTGAAACCTGTGCGGGGGCGGATGTAGCCAAGTGGATCAAGGCAGTGGATTGTGAATCCACCACGCGCGGGTTCAATCCCCGTCGTTCGCCCATCAAAAAATGGACCATTTGTTACGGAGACACAAGACAAACCTAGAAAAAATTTATTCTGCAAGTGATCTCGAGGCTTTCAAACGCATCCAAGCAATTGGTATCCGATTGAAACATAGAAACCATAGATTCGCGTCGCCTACTTGCTGAAAAAAAGAAACGACTTCTCCTCATCACGGGACTGATCGGATCTGACGTAGACCCCCGAGAGACCTCCACAAGGCAGGCTAAAAGAGTAAGAGGACAACAAGCAAAGAGTTATGCTTTTATTTCTTTGTTGAGATTTGAATCAAGTTAAAGGGGTAGGTATAATGCACGCAGGCCAAGTAAAGAAAAGGACTTCCTTACTTTTCTTTACTTCATAGTATTCTTAATGACTAGCAGTTTGAAGCCTTAAAAAACAGCTTTTTTCGGCACTCGGTTCCTTCGTCTTAAGTAAAGTGAAGTTTACTTTTTCGATTCGGGACTCTTAGTCGAGCTGATGGCGAGATCTTTTTTTTGTTTTATGGAAGATAGTCGGCCCACTTCTAGCCGTTCAAGCGATTATGCCTGTTCTAGCCCTACCATCCGCCCCTATCATAATAGAAAGGGTTTCGAGCGGATCAAAGCGACCGAGAGGACACATACCTATTCATATTCAAAAAATGGGCAAGACTCAGGTACTGCATGCGAGAAGTATAATAGTTTACTGAACAACTACATAGATCTTGATTTATTTAGATGCAATGGAAATTTTGACTCCAAAAAAGCCATCCCATGAGTATACATGACCCCGCTCTACCTATACTGTATAAAGCGTACACCCCTGCTCAGGGAGTAGGTCAAAGCTTTTTTTTAAGTAAAAGGAATCCGAGAAGACAAGACCCCCTAAGATCGTCTTGTAAAAGAATTTGGAGATCTGGAGATCCCAGCAAGGCTGCCGGAGACATCACTCAACCCAGGGATGTCTCTTGCAAAGAAGAATTCATAGAAAATTTCCCAGAACCCCACAATCCAGCCTACCCGACTGAAATAATCTAGAATCCACTCTCCGCCCTTATTAGTAGTAGGCGAATAGTGACCCTTTTTGTATGCGCATCCACACGACGGGCACGTTCAAAGATCTCCCGCAACGATAACCTAACACATGGTTTATTGATAGTAAGCGCTAATTAATAAAATGGATCCTAGGTTGGTTGAATATTGAGTTCCGCTTAGGCTACGTGTTCTGTTCACGCGCTATTATATTAAGCCGCAGGATCTTAGACAGGTTTCGCCCCCTTTTTTCGGGAACACCTTCTTACTAGTAGGGGCTAAGTCTGATGCAAATATACCTAAAAAAAAATGCTCTTTGCTATGGTAGATTCTACGAAGAGTGGATTCGCCCCTTATGTTATGGCTCGTCTCGCGCTTAGTCACTCCACTCGCAGTTCTCTCCCTTATTAAAAAAAAGAAACTGACTCTTTGCTTGGATCGGACAGGGACTTCTATAAAGATCTTTCCACTCATTCATCATACTCAAAGTCGAAGTCACGGCATGGGGGGGCTCGGAAAAAGAACGAGAATAGGTGTCGTGGTGGTGCTACGAGATGGCAATTTATCGTATAGAATAATAGATCCGCGGACCTATTGATTGACCATAGATGCGAACCGATCGACCGCTATCTAAGAGAAGATAAGTAGTTCTTCTATCGTTCAAGGGCAAGGGGGGAACATGTAGCGGCTTGCCTAGATCTCGTATTTCCCACGTAGTCCGTCGGCCAA